TCACCAAAACCGCGAATGGGACTAGACAAGGAAGAAGAAGACCTCGCTACAAGAATTAGAATTAGAATGTATGATTCATAATATAATTTCCTCTTCCTTAAGGGGATTGAAGTTCTTCCTATAAGAGATAAGCAGGAACGATCAAAATAGTAAGCCTTCCAATGCTCCTTACCTTATAGGGGTCTTAAATCTCTCATAAGTACTTGTAAACTCTCTTTCAATCTTTCTACCTTAGCTCTATTTGACTCTTACCGGAATAGAGAAAAATGAGATCTGAGTTAGAGTTCTTTACTTCCTATTCTACCACCAGCGGAAACAGACCTAGAATGACTACAAGAAAGGTACAGGCAGGGCGACAGACCATAAGACAGAGACAGAGAAAGAGACCAAGAATATACAGGCTCCGCTCCGTAAGGAGTTCCATCTTCTATTGAATCTGAAGTTCTTTCACCAGTAAGCCCATCTAGTTCTTCCCGCTATTAGACAGAAAAGAAGAGCTGGCCCAGCCCAGTCACAGGATCATATGAGAACGTCGTGCAGATGCTCAGGTGCCGTAGGCTGGTAAAAGAACCGGGAAGTAGAATGCCTCCTTTTCTTCTTATTAGTTTAGTAAGCTCTGCCGTCACTGACTTTTTTTTCTTTCTCTCTCTTAGCTCTATATGCTTCTCAAAAGTGAAAGTCTGTCTTTCTTACGTTATGCAAGGCGAAAGAACCAGTCTTGAAGTGAATGAATTAGAAAGCTTTCTTTGAAAAAGGGAAAAAATGACTCAAAGGAGTGAGTTAGGGCACAGCTGCCGGTTCCCCCAGCATCTCAAGTGATTAGGCGGGGACAGGACTGACTTAGGCATAGGGATGAGCCCAGAACCTAGAGGCTAAGGAAGAAGGATCCCTAACTACAGGCTAAGAACCTCCATCTGTAGAAGGGCTAAGATCAGTAGAAAGAGAAGCTGAAGTATATGATGCGACGGGCGCCACTCGGCAGCTGTATATTCATTTTTTCCTTTTTCGGCTTATCTTATTAGTTTAGTAAGTTCTTTCTCCCATAGCAAGGACAGCGGCCCCTTCCCTATAAAGCTAGCTTGGGAGGGGCGGAGTTGTTCCAGACTTCCTTTAATTATGGTATTTCCGAACAAGTTCCTGGATGACAAGCCCAAGGGTTATCTTATTGATGATATCGACTTACTTTTACTAAATAAGGACGAATCTTGATATTCAAAGATTTTTTGTGAAATAGGCCTCTTCTCTTTTGGATGAATGGGGTGATAGGTGGATATTAGAATGATGGGGAAATGCCATACTTGACTAGAACCGAAGGAAGATCTCTCACACCTATAAGTAAGTGGGCAATGGAAACTAGATGTCAACGAGCGGCACAGAATTGAAATTGGACAACCTCACCCCCCAGTGAATGTAGTCGGATGGACAGATCGACTGTTAAGGTAGGACCTTCAACAAAGAGGGTTGATCAACCCAAGTTCAGACTATTTTCTGTCAATTCGTAGGGCTTGTCTATGTAGGCCGTATCATTTCGATTAGAAAAGACCAATGTCTTGGTCTTGTGATATAAGGGCTTCACTTCAAAGAAAGAGGCATAGGAACAACGTCCCGAAACTGAAGATGAGACTGAACCATACGAGATTAGAGAATAGAAAGAAGGGTTCCCAAGAAAGGGTTCAATGAACGCTGCAGTTCACGATGCATAGCTTCCAACTAGCTCGGAAAGGCAAGAACCAACCACTATAAGTCAACTCCAATAAAGAGAGGGGTTGCTATTGAATCGTCTGTGAACGAATCTGCTGCACATGAATGCACAGACTAAACTGTTGGAGGAAGAGAAGTTGACAACTCCGCTCTTACAGATGCAATTGAATCAGCTCTGAGGCGGATTGCACTGATTAGGCAGAAAGATGCCATTTACCTATGTTATATGAGACTGTGGAGCACGAAGGACAGCCTTTCTTTCCCCAGGCTGTCTTAATCTGAATGGCAGCGATTGCCATTTGATATAGGCTATTTGCCTTGCTATTCCTCCTCGTCTATTAAAAAAGAGAAGGTAAGAAAGCGAGCATAATAAGCGATTAAGAAGGAGAACACCCGAGGAGAAGGCAAGGAAGAAGAGCGCATTTAGATTAACAATCTCATTGCCTTTTCCTCTTGTTTATTCTATTCATGGTCAGACTCCTTCTTTCTCGATCTTAAGTTAGTGTTCAATCTACTGATCATTGGTAGAAGAGAGAAAAAGTCAGCGGGGTGCTTTCTCTCTTGGTCTTCGTTGCGCTTTCCTCTGAAAGTGTTGCCAATAATCCCAGTGGTTTCATTACTCCCCTCTTTGTCCTTGAAAAAGACCTGAGGTGACTTATTTACACTATTAGAAAAGCAAGAGGAGTCAAAAGGTTCCAAAAGTCCGTTCAAACTCCTAAGTAAGAATCCCTACTGGGAACACACACGTTCTATTGTTGAGGGTTCGTAGGAGGTATATTATGTCACTTCCGATCCGACTTCGTCACACGAAGGCTCGTTCAGTGATTCTACGACTTGATCGACTATCTTCCTTTTCGGGTCCGTTCAACTACTAAGTACTCCTGTTGAACGAATAACAACCTCAAACAAAAGACCGGTTTCTTTTTTCGCCTCAGGATTGGAGATTGGTTCCACTGCGAACTCATCAATTATTCAAGCTTCAAGCAAACCATAAAGGCAAGCCGAAGATTGCGAAAAGGGTTTGGAGCCCACTCTTAGGCTCCGAAAGAGCACGCCTGGGGCTGGCGGAAGTTCCCGCACGCAGGTAGTGGGGTCAGAGAGATTCTGTTGAACTCTTCGCCTGGCTACAGATGGTGAATACCCTGGTCCTACTCATATTCCATAGGATCGATCACGGTTACCTGAGGGGGAAACAGAATCCCCAATGTCTTGGTCTTTACCTTTGCTTCGAGGGACAAGCACCGCATCTAGGTAAGCGGCATCTAATTGAATTGATTCACCGGATCTTCCATCTACGAAAATGGAAGAGATGCCTTACCTCAACATCTAAATAAAGAAAGGTCGGCTTCATGAAAGCAAGAAAGCAAGCAAGTTTAGCGAATCAAACTTTCTTAACGGGTTCAAAAACACTTTGCTCAAGCTAAAGCAGCTCACCTGAATAAAGAAAATTGGAAGAGATTGAATTAAAGTATAAAAATTCCTGTCTAAGTGTGCGGAAATATAAACCCTTAAAACAATGAAGAGAATCGCTTTGCGAGTGTCCGCTCCTTAATCTCCGGCAGGATAGGAGTCGAAGATATCAAGTCAGAAGGAACCGACGCCCATAATAGGAAGGGTGAAATCTTGATCAAAAACCTCGCTTGTTCATTGATATAGAAAAGAAAGGCAGCAGCGGGTAAAAAATAGAAGAGTAAGAAGTAGTCTTCCATACTCTCCTAACACCCGTGAGATTCAAAGTTTAAGGCGCTAACACTCGTTCTATTCGCCAGGGTTGGGTTTCCTTGAACACTGAACCTTTCAAGCGCGGGGATGATGCCCTGACTAGAACCTTTCTGAGCCTATCCTATTAGCTTCTTGCCCGCATCCCTTCGCCTTGATATTCTAATAGATCAGTCTTCTTCGCCAAGTAAGAACTTCTATTCTATAATAAGGTGAGCCTATGACTTATAAGATTCGGATTGATAATCAATATCAAACTTTTCTAAGAGGCGGTGGCTTCCTAGCGTTGAATCTCAGGATCGACATTGGCCCTAAAGGGAGAAGCACTAAACTAAAGGCAGTTCGAGCATGGACAGGAGGGAGTTGGACATATCGGAAACTATCCGAACGTGAGACAAGAGCGCCTTCAACCATACCCGCATCCAACCATGGAGGCAGGTACGCTCTAAGAACTCTTGTTCTGGAACCCCTAGGTAGCCTCCTCGTTCCCCAGAATACATTCTATCTGTGGTTCACGAGGACGGGTTTCATCTGCTAACCACCACCACAGCTGACCTTCTTTGATAGGGATTGAGAGGCATATTACCTTCCAACCACCATTCAAAGTCTGCAGCCATGGATTCCGGACTAGAATTCAAAGTTATGCCCCTGCCCAATGCATCTTTTTCCTGCATACGAGTAGGGCCTTCAATAAGAACTGCGCTTTACGGGCACGTATACGCTTTTTTACACTATTAGAAAAGCAAGAGGAGTCAGTTTGAAATAAATCCTAGTCCAGTAAGCTCGGGACTATTCTATTGGGAAAGTTAGCTTGTGTCTCTCGGTCTTCTGGAGTTAAGTGACCTGAGCTCGGAGAATAGGAATCGCTTTCATCACGAACAGAAATTTGCCTAAATAGAAGGAGAATAGGAACTCTTAGCAAGATCCCCTGATGAAGTTCCCAGGCCCGGAAAAAAAAGAAAGTCATCGAATCAACCAATTATCGTAAATAAGAAAAGAGATCATCTCAGGGGAAGAAGCGGAACTCGTTTTTTCTCAATCAGGAAAAAAAAGTCATTCTTACCCTATCTCTACTTAAAGGGGCGAATCCGTTCTTACTGATAAGCTAATACCATAAAGCTCACGTCGAATACGAACGCCTCTCTCGACAAACTAGCCCACGTCTTTCTATCGTATCGGACTAGACCGAACGAAGTAGCTTTAAGATCGATCGGACTTGGCTTACTCCGCTTATTCCTTCTTTCGGTAAGGCGCACTTCAACCTATGCCCCGTGCCTGCATATCGAGCTTTTTCCGGTATTGACTCCCGAGTGGAAACGTTGTAGCACCTCTAACATACCTTGCGCACTTGTCTTTGAACTTCCTGCAAAGAGAAGGACACCATCCGCGTAGCATAAGATATATAACACAGGGTTCACATTAGGTCTAACCACCCGGACATCGTCCACTGCACGATTGACACAAAGAAAATACTGAGTTGCTCCATTACTATAGTGAATAGATAGGTCTAACGAGCCTTATCTAAAAAAAACCTCTCTTCCCAAGAAAAAGAAGGGGAGCCATTCACTAAAATTGCATAGGAGGTGGTTGAAATGCAGGCCTGTATCCACTCGATCCAGGTTGGAGGGAAGCTCATCTGTCTGAGACACCCCTTTTTTGTTATGGGATGGTGGTTCCAAGAGACCTTGTCATAAGCTTTCTGTAAGTTCACCTTCATACAAAATGGAGCTGGTCCTCTATCCTTATGGAAATTCCTCACAAGTTAATGAGCTAGATATTCTCTGCGATTCATTTTAATGAATGCTGCTTTGAAGCTTGGAGTTGCAGGTCCAGTCCCATTAGTCCCAGGATCAATTGGAGCCAAATTCTTCTCTGGATTTAACGGTGGGTTTTCATCAGATTCGGGTGCAAGAAGAAGATATTCCGAAGACAGCTTTCCGGACACATGAAGGGCACTATGAGTTTGTTGTGATGCCATTTGGCCTCACCCTTTCTCTTCTTATTCTGTAAAATACGGCCACATTCCAAAGTCTCATGAATGACCTCTTCCGCCCTTATCTCCGGAAGTTTATCTTGGTATTCTTTGACGACATTCTTGTGTATTCGAAGAGCTAGGTTCGCTTTCCAATAGTAAGGAAGAGCACCTCTCACATCTTCGAATTGTTCTCACCATATTAGCAACTAACCAATTGTTTATTAAAGAAAGAAAGTGCAGATTTAGCGTTTCACAAGTTGACTACTCCTATAAAAGAAGGAAGAGAAAGAGAAAGGTTGGGCCATATTATTTCTGAGCAAGGAGTGGCTGTAGACCCAACAAAAATACAAGCAGTCCTTGAATGGCCAACACCAACAACGTCAAAGGGTGTTCGTGGGTTTCTCGGATTAGCGGGGTATTACCTTACCGCAAATTCATTCGTCATTTTGGAAGCATAGCTGCCCCGTTAACGCAACTCTTGTCAAAGGAGGGATTTAAATGGAATGAGTCAGCCGAGTTCGCGTTCAAACAGTTAAAAGAAGCGCTGACATCTCCACCAGTCTTATGCCTCCCCAATTTATCTCAACAATTTGTGATTGAATGTGATGCCAGTGGGACCGGAATTGGAGCAGTCCTCTCCCAAAATAATAAACCAGTAGCTTATTTCAGTGAAGCTTTTAAAGGAACAGCCTTATTATTTATTGTCTACCTACGAGAAGGAGATGTTGGCTATTGTCAAGGCTATCCAAAAATGGCGCCTGCTCGGTAAATCATTTATTGTCCGTACCTTTCAGAAGAGTCTAAAGTATTGACTCGAGCAACGGTTTACTACTCCAGCACAAAGTCGATGGCTTTCTTTGATCCTTGGATATGATTCTAAAATCGAGTATAAGCGAGGCTCCGAAAACCAAGCTGCTGATTCCTTATCCCGTGTGGTTGAATTTCAATTCCTATCTATTTCAATGCCTCATGCAGATTGGTGGCCAGTGTTACAAGAGGAGGTGAAGCAGGATTCTTTTTATGAGAATCTTTCTCACACACAATCACCTAACCAACTAATACAGCGAGATGGAGTGTAGTTCAGAAATGATAAGGTTTACTTGAGTCCCACTTCAACTTTCATTCACCAAATAATTGCAGACTGCCACTCATCACCTACTGGAGGACATTTGGGGTTCCGTAAAACACTATCCCGCATTGCATTAAGGTTAGCTTCTTGTGGCCTAACATGCGCCAAGCAGTAAAGAAGTTTTTTACAACAATGCGATATCTCCTATCTAAAGGGGAGCCAGTTTAAGTTGAAGTTAGAGTTGCTCTCTTTTTGCCTGCCTTCCATCGAGTTTCTTCTTCTGTCGTGCCAGGCGAGCGAGTGGGAGACTACACCTATGGAGAGTTAGGCCCTATCATTTCTTCTCCCATATATTGTATATGATGGATATGTAGGACTCCTAGAGTATACGTTGTGCTCCTAATTGAATCTATCAGTACAACCAAGCTTGTTGCATAAGCCTCTGGAGTTGCACCAGTTAGTTAGAGTTTTATAGGAGGGGCGAGGGTCTAACCACACAACCAATGTAAATTCCTTTATCATTGGCATTTCCTTTCCGCGCCTACACCTAATGGCTTAAAAAAAGATAAGACCATGCTACCAACCATTAAGCATGCTCCCAGTCGCACCGAAGCCAAGGGAAATTGAACAATCATAATGAAAGAAGAGCTTCTTCGTATGAAATGCAAGCCTCCCAGATCCGCGTCAGCGAGTGGTGGGACGACGACCAAGCCAATCTTTACATTTCAAATAACGATTTGAATCGTAAAAGAGAGAACAGGCAGAACTTCTTTCTATATTTCTATTCTAGGACTGCTGCCACTTCCTTATTTCCATTTAGACGACAATCTCCGATCGATCTACGAATACCCTGGGCTGGGAGATGATTATTAGTGGATTCTAGCCCTCGTTCAACCGAACCACATGGCGTGGGCTTGGGCGTAGTAAATCCAATTTCCAGTCTCATTCACATTCAAGCATCAAGAGTGGACCACGTTAAAGGAAGCTATGGCTCATTAAGCTTAAGCGGAGAACGTATTCTCATGTCTCGAAAAGAGCTTCTTTTCGGCATCTCAGAGCGGAAGGAAATTGGAAGGCCCTTTTTGACTCTTTCTAGGTAGCAGCTTAAAGTACCGATAGGCTAAGGCGAGAGGGTTTAGCGATGAATAGTGCCAAGCAAAAGGTCAATACCGGTACGCCGATAAAGAAGTCAGTCCAGTGGCAAGGCCCTTTCAGCCAAGCTAGCGTGCTGAACAGAAAGTCGTAGAGTGATCACAGCTTCTTGAGCAATTCGTGTGACAACATCAGGATCTCGTCGAAAGACCTCCTCTGGAAAGCACCTATTTATGTCATGTTACGGAGGAGCCTTTACATAAACTACTTCGTCCTATTCTTTGGGTGCGATGCAGCTGTATTCGTCTTACCTATTATTGGCTCACCAAAGCCCCGCTATACTCTTTCTTCTCAAGCCCTTGCTCGTGTTTGTGGACCAGCAATAGTCTCAGCACCTTTTCACCAGTAGTATGTAGAAGTTAGGAAAGGGGCATCCCGCCCTGCATGCGTTAGCCGAGTGATAGTATTGTAGCACCAAGTTGGCCACTGCTTTGGTTTGGCCGGCTACTGGTCATGCAGCGAAGATAAGACTCTAAGCATTGATTCAACCTCCTCTTTCTTCTTAAGGTAAGGTAAAGGGCCAGGATGATAGGCCGAGGTAAACTGTAGATCAGTACCAATGAGCCGAAAGAGATGCTTCCAGAAGGTTGAGACAAAGGTTGAACCTTAGAAGGTTTGAGATATGAACAAGGTGCACTTATCATAATCCCATTGAGTGCTTGTGGATCTCGGCAAAGTATAACTCAGCTATAGAGGTTGCCGTATAAGGATGAGGTATGGCAAGGAAGTGAGCATACTTACTTAGCCACCACCAAGATTGTTGACTGGCGGCCAAGAGTAGGAAGTCCTTCTATAAAATCCATAGCTATAGCCTGCCAAGGAACTTCTGGTATCGGCAAGGGTTGAAGTAGTCCTGTCCTGCCGTCTTAGAGTGCTCAGCCTTATGCCGTTGACAGACATCACAGGTTTTGACGAACATCTCGACGCCAATAAAAGAATCTTTCAACTCGCTGCTTGTATGCCGAAACTTCAAGGTCAATAAAGAAGGACTCCAGTTGGAGTGCAGTGGACCTCAGATAAGATCTTTGACCTGTAGTCTAGATCCCAATGTATAGTCGACCTTTGTAGCGAAGTACTCCCTGCTGAAAAGTTTAATCTGGCGAAGCGGCAGAAGAGTCTAACAACTGTTCGGCAACTAAAGCTTGTGCTGCCGGCAATACTAGCTTCGACTTCGCTTCGGAACAATTTCAGATATTTGACTAAGTGCAGAACCAAGAATGCCGTGGATAGAAAAGTGAGTGCTTCCTCAAGCCCCCTATCGATAAAAGAAAAAGCGGAAGGGTCCTACTAACTAAATCTAGGTAGACAAGAGGCGACAACCTCTACGAAAAAGAAAAACCTATATATAGATAGTGGTATGTGTTCGCTGACACTAAATAGACTTGGCTCGGGGCAGAACTGAGTGGCTAGGCTAAGTTCCCTAGTCTTCTATTGGCCTACCCACCCCTACGACATGGAGGCGCTTACCCTTCTCCAACAAGCGTTCCACCACGCGGCGATTGATTACCGCTTTCCGTCTCAATCCGTTCCAGACCAAGCCCCTTCTCTGATGCGGTGGAGATGGGGGTCCTTCCGCGAGCCATAACAAGTGTTAGTCTCGACCATCCAAAGTTGCAATGGGTCCAGTCTTAAAGAATAAGAAGATGCGAGGCCATATCACATTCTAGTCGTATGATGACCGGAGCGTTGCGCCAGAAGGTAAGGTGGACAGACCAGAGGAGTAGGGGTGCTTCCGATACCACCATGATCGGTAATGGAACGCTACGCCCTTGCTTTCTTTATGCCTAAAGGCTAATTGAATGAATTGAGGTTTAGTAACATTCGATTGATCAGAAAGGAAAACCAAACCTGTAAAGAACTTATACTATTGATTGCCGGTGCGCATTAGTCCGACCAGATTCTAGATGATCTGCCAAAAGCTCTTTCTACTTTGCCTTAAAAGCTCGTCCTATTCCATTCTTTTTTCTTTGAATGGAGCCTTAGCGAGATATTTATAGAGAGGAGAACAAATGGTGCAGCCAGTTCGGATTCGGACAGTAGGCCTCCCAACTCGCTACAAGGCAAGAACCAACCACTATAAGTCAACTCCAATAAAGAAGCTTGGTGGAAAGAAGGAAAGAGAGAAAAAGCTACGTCTCTTTGATCAGTTATCCTTTCCAAAATAATAGGTTTTGAGACCCCTCTACTCTATTTGTCTAGGCTGGGGTTAGGTTTGCTATTGGACGGCTTTCTCGTAACGGAAGTACTATCGGGAATCAGGCTTTTCCTTTCCAACAACGGTATCCCTATCCCTTTTAGTCGAGCGCTAGAGCAAAGGGATTTCTAATGCTATCCCCGGTACCAATACGAATTTACGTATGATTCCTTGCGCTTTTATCCAATAACGGAACTACGAGTCCGAGGAGGCCTTGGGTTGAGAGGAAAGGCAGGATCTGCTGATGAAAGTGGGCCGGAGCCAGAACTAGGATAGGGATCAGATTGGGAGCAGGTTAGATGCAACCGACGGGAATCCTAATTGGATTGGCGGACTAGTGAAATTCATGTAATTTAGAGTTTGCAATGGGAGCTGGTGATAAACAGGTAAGGAAGCACTCGACGAATAGTGACATTTATGAATGCAAAGCGGGGCCAAGGCAGATATACGGATCAGGGGTATAAGCTAAAACAAGCAGAAGCAAAGCCGACTTCGAACGGGGATAATCGATAAGGCAGCCCTCCGGTCATAGGATTAACGGATTAGCTGGAAAAGTCATATGCCTCGGAGAGCAAGGGTGGTACACCAGGAACTCGGATTGTGATGCTCCGGAGAAAGTCATATCGGTTTCGTTTCGATCATATATGATATTTAAAAGAAAGAAACGAAACCGATTACCTTTCAGAAAATTCGAACGAAGGATATAGGTCTATCTATGCTTCATTCTTCTGAAGGTGGGAGAAAAGATAAAACTGATTATTGATCAAAATTAGGGTTTGAAACTTAGGTAATTAACTTCTTCTGCTTAACCTTTCATTCTGTTTTATAGAGGAGGAAATTGGATTGATTTTTTGCCAGGAAATGAGATGCTTTTCCTAGACTTTGGGCTTGCATCCTTTTCTCTACTTCCTATATTGAAAGAGTGGACTACAGAGGCTGAGCGATCGATCAAATAGGATAGGATCCTTTTCCTTTAATAAGATAAGATAAGGCAATTTCCTTGAGTAGAAAGGAAAAGAATTCGCCTAAAATGCTTGTTGGGGTAGGTCAAAGAGTATAGGTTTCACCCGGCGTAAGACAGAAATCCTAGTCTCGATAAAGCGTGTACCAAAGAGTTTAAAGGGAAAGAAGCAAGGGTAAGGGGCTTTGATGAAAAATAGGTGGTGGCTAAATACTTCCGCGATCCTTAACTTCTTATTTTTCTTCTTATTAGTAAGCTCTTCTTTCTTTCTTTAAGGGGCTTTCTTTAATAAAAGAAATAGGGAGAAGAGACAATAACTAGCTGACTTAGCGTCACCGATCACAGTTCTATATTCACTAAGTGAACGAAATGCTGATTGCTTGCTTGCAGCACTAGCCGCCCAACTATTATACCTTGATTGGGGAGAGCAAGGCTTTGTGCCCAAAACAAACAACCTAGCTTGCACTAGCTGATAGAAATAAGGCTCCTTTCTATCTTGACTCAGCGATATCAATAGGTTATTCCCCATCTTGCACTTCTCGGAAGAAATAGTGCCCCTCTCTAGGACTTCCTTCTCTCACTCTCGAGGAAGCAAACAGGGCGGGCCAGTCCTAACTGACACTGTACTATAATTGGACAATAGCGGCTAGACGGAATGGACAATAGCATTGCTATCCTTAACTAACCGCTAAGCGAGACATCAACAGAAGTAAATAAAAGAGATACGCGGCCCTTAACTATCATTTGCAAAGTAATACACAAGCTCGCTGGCCAGTGAAATGGGGCATACATCGGTATCGGCAGATCAACGAATTCAAACTAGCTTTTCAATCATCAAGAAAAGAAATAAGTATCCCTAGCTTTCGATCAATAAGACGGTAGAGATCTGGCTAGCGGGATGAGGCATATACTATTCACGATTAGGCAGAGCAAGGCATTCCAATCTCGATTCCAGATCAACACAAATGATAGATATACGAGGCGGATCAAGACATTCTTCCTATTAAGATATTGAATTGGGTCTTGGTCGTGGGGGAGGATCTGAAAGAGATCGTCATGCAGTACGAATTGCATGGCTGCATGCAGTCTTTATGAAAAAACAAACTTTGCGCTTAATTAAGTAGAAAAACCTAATCGATTCCGCAATGAATTCGGCGGATCATCCACGTCACGGCAGGCACAATTCTTACTAGTTCTCCGCACTACTTTTTTGCCGTTGAAGACTATCATGCCTGTTTAATGAAAAACTGGCAGGCTCTGGCTACCCTACTACATCTGTACGTGTTTGCTATCAATCAGTTGAAAGACCTTTTATTGTGTGCCCTCCTCGGGAAAGAGAAAAGAAAAAGATTCTTTTTTTTTTTTCTACCTTCTAATAAGCTTGCGCATCTTTCGCAAGATTGAACCTCCTTTATATTATAAGGTTTACCTTATCCATGATTCGTAAATCGTAGGAATGTGATTCCAATGAGTTTTTTAATGCTTTGAAACAGTAAGAGATGTCTTGTTTTCCATAGTAGTCAGTCTTATCATTTTCTATCCGCGCTATCTATGGGATCCACAACCCAAAGATGCTATACCGAAAGATGCCACACAACAGACTTCTATCTCTCTTTTACTGTCTGTTTATAGCAAGGTATGTAGAAAGACTTATATGAATAAACTGAGGAGGAATATGAAAATGCAAAGCATATCACAGGGACCGGCTGAGCGTTGTCTTCATAAGAATACTACCTTGTATAGCTTGGTAGGGGTTGCATAAAAAAATCCAATAATATAGGCAACAGGGGCACAACTGCTGATACTAGATTCTATTGCTTTGACTGGCTGAACCCTACTTATCCCAGCTTAAAGGTTAGTTCCATGACTTTTTATTCTGGAATTTGTGTAGGCCCAGACATATTAAATCCACTCGCTCGCTCAATTATATACGCAATTTCTTTGCATTCGAACATATACGCAATAATCCAAATTAGTTTGTTATATATTTCAGTCGATCATTCAGGAATTTTCCAGATTCGGTAAATGCTTATTATTAGAAGTAAGAAAAAAGCAAATCACCTTAATATATAAAAAGAAAAGGTTGAGGAGCTTACTCGAAAATGGAACAACTGACGAACGAAAATGATGACTCTCCAATCCCTCCAGTCCGCCTTCATACTCAACATGAAAGGCCAGGAGAAGCCCCGATAGATTGGGACAAGTCTGTCCTAGTCAAGATCTTCTCTAACATTGAGCTACCTTTGCCTCAGATAAGCAAATTACTTAGGAAAGCTTGGCCCACCTCGGAACCTTAGTTGGGATGATGAATAATAAGCAGTTCCGGTACTCTATAAATACAGATTTGATAGATGTTCTGCCGGAAACGGGAATCCACTCCTTACACACTTCCTTTTACCCGGCGGTGAAACCCATCCGAGGAGACTTTCCGCTTGCTGTTTTGGTCCAGTGGGAGGAAAATTTGCCTCCCAAGTAAACAAAGCGAAGGATCAAGTAACCAACATGTTGCGGAGCAGCCAAGTAAACCAAGAAATGACTCAAGTAATCCAAGGGCAGAGCAACATGATCCAACAGAAGAGCTACGTAAACAAGGAACACATGAACCTGCTAAGGATCCATTCCACCTGCCAAGTAGACCAATCACAAGAGCTCGGGCCAAGAAATTCAATGAAGTAATCCATATCCATATGCTGATTCAGCAAGCCAAGCAAGAATACTTTAAAGTAAATGACTTTCCAGCTGCTGAGTTCAGTTCCTTCATTCCTAAGAAGAATCCAATTCAAAAATAGATTTGAATGCCTTTCTTTGTGTTATACCTATTGAAAGAGGGCAATTACTAACTAATAACTAAAGCCAAAGGTAGGAAAGAGCTAGAAGTAAGCAGCAAAGGGCGTTAAGGTTCCTACCACTAAATCTGCCCCTAACTGAAGGCCTTATCACGTAAGACACTAAGTCGAGAAAAAAGAACCAAAAGAGAAGCCTTATTTTATTAGAGAGAGAATGCATTAATAAAAAGAAAACCTCCTTAGAGCTAAAGAACTGAAATGAAAGATCTTGAGACTGGGCTGGATAAGAATCGGGAAGACTCGGGCAAACAGGCAAACATCGGATGAGATTACACCTTACAACATACAAGGAAGAACTAACAATCATCTCCAAAATCCAGATGAAGGCAGCATACAAATAATAAATAGAATATCTAGGGGGGTAACACCTGCAACTCGGCAAGGAGAAGGAATCCCTGTAGTAGCGAGCTGTGTGATTAGATAAACCGTACCCCCTGAGGGCCCAGGCGATACGAACCGGTTGAATAGAAGAGCTGACTTGCATTCGAGGGTAGTGTTAAGCAACTTCCGGATATGATCGATAGGTTTCACCGTCAAGCAAAGCAAATAGGCGAAAGAAGAGAAGTAGCACGCGCAGGGCAGGATAAGTATCAGTTGGTCATCTCCGCCTAGGCCCTCTGCCCGTGTCATCGCCTTATGAGCAGTCGAAATATACGTTTTGCTTTTTTCTTACTTCTAATAATAAGCACGTGGTCCGCCTTCTCACTCAACTTCAGAATCAAACCACCTTCCGGCTTCGTACTACTACTACCTCCTAGGTCGTCGTTCTTTCCATTGCTTCATTTCATTTAGAAGCTAGCTAGACTTCTTCATCCATCTTCCCTACCTATCTGTATGTAGGCGGGGATTCACTAAATCCTTCTTTTTTTCCGCCAGCTGCGTCCCGTCTCTCTCGTCTGCTTGAAACGGAAGCAGAAACCCCTTCTATCGAACATCCATCCCTCCCAAAGCAAGGCCTACGCCTCCTAATGTGGAGTGGAATCGGCTACCTCAGTGCTTGCCTACATCTCATGTGAAAAAGAAACTCGCTAACGCTCGGGCTTCAACTCCAAACTTGTAGCACTGGTCAACGTACTATTCCTCTTGGCTCTACTACTCTCAAAGAGCATTCAACAAAGAAGATAGCTCTCTAGATCCTATATAGCTAGCTACTCAAGATATAAGTGAATTGTCTGTGCCGGACTTGCATAAGTAGAGCTGGGTCAGTTCAGGAATCTGCTTACGTTGTAGACTAGTGACTCGTTATCGTCAAGATGGTAAAGGCTGTCTTTTCTCGCTTCAAACCAGGGGCATAGTTTCTTCTTTAGGTAAGGCTCCTCTCTGGAAGAAAATTTCATTGGCTCACTAGATACCGAGGCGCTATGTTAATAGCCCAAACACGCAAATCGTAAACATAAAAATCCCTCGAATAAGAAAAAATAGATGTGATAGCTCGGGCACTTTCTTCGTTCTTATTTAGTTTTAGTAAAGGGAATCCGAAACAAAGACTAGCCTCTTCAACAAGGGAAGGCTATCTGCCTACATCCACTTACATGGGACTACCTCCTTCCAAACAAACACTCTGATCATCGGCTCAAAATCGATCTGTAGGCATAGGAGAATGAATCGGATAGGGCTACTACTTATTTTTCTTTTAGGAGACTTACGCGGTACACTTCCTTCCGTTCTCTTTCATCGGCGTTCTGGCTATCAAGTCAAAGGCTCTTTCGTGAGAAAAAAAGCTGGAGAACTAGAGCGAAACGAAGTGAGGTCAAAGAGATGGCCTGGGTGACCTCCAACCTATTCAAACCTCAAAACGTGCTTTGTTCACATTCTATCCCCTGCACAGGACAAAGGATCCAACAACTATTCACCCTGTGTCTTTTCTTTTCGGTATGCCGCACCCTTAGTGCATAAAAAAGCTTGTGCCTTAGTTTCGTTTATGCATCCCACCGTTGGTCAACAACCAACCACAACTCTCTATACTTCTGACTCCTACAGGCGTCTGGAGGGTACTCAATCAATCGCTTCATGTTTCCGGAAATGAACATATTTGATTGGACTCCTCAAGTGAGACTCCGAATTCGAATTCTCAAACTACCACTTCGATTTCATATGGTATGCAATCAAAAAGTACTACTCAAATGAAAGTGCTTCACCTTCTTTAGATATTCAATCGAATAGAGTACTAGTACACAATTTGATTCTGCACGTGCAAGTACGCTAGTCTCCTAACACGCGCTCATCTTATTACGGGAAAGAATCCAACAGTAGTCCTACTACGTCTGATGATGATCTTTCATCGCCCTGGTATTTATGAGGATCATCCGGGTCCCTTCCAGTGAACGCATAGTAAGACTTCAATCTGATATACAAACTTACAACATAGGGGGGGGGACTTTCTGACTAACAAGGGTGCCTGTTCTGGTTGCGGCCGAAGCTTTGCATGGCGAAAGCAAGAAGTTACCTTTCACTTGAGCTAATTCCCCCTTTCTTTCCAGCTCCGTCTCAAGCAAGTGACTCACTTAGTCCCGTTCGAAATCCTTTGATGATCTCAGATGGATGGACATGCAAAAGGGAATTTATACTGGACTGACCCATGTGCAATGCAAGAAGTTCCTTGACTTTGGAACGCAATAAGATAACAACAAGAGCGGAAAGATGGAAGTTTTAGGAAAGAATGAGGACTGTCTACCTACTTGGATCAGGCTTGGCATTCTAGTGTGGGTAGAACCGGAAGACGACGAAGGGGATGAACTCTCAGGCTTACTCGAAAGACGTGCCTTCGCGGCAAGTGTTAAGTTTTTGATTGCTTGCATGGGTTAATTATATCTCGTATTCTCCGCGGCCATATGCCATCATGTGACCGACTTGTTTTAGGGTGGTGGGAAGCGTTACTCCCAAACTGCTTGGGAATTCGTATGTAAGTCAAGCTGATGTGCTAGAAACTCAAATATGCCAGTCTAAAGAGCTTCCCTCTGGTTAATTGAAATTCTGGTAGGTCTTTCTGGAAGAAAAGCGATTGACTCTACAGACAAGATGGGTGGATTCCCTTCCCTACATTAGCCAGCCGCTTAGAGACTCAACCCTACTAGCCCTTTTAGGTACTTGAATATTGCCTAGCTGCCAAAGACTTACGAAGACTCATGTTCTTTGGTACCCTGCTAAGGCTTCGGGCGAGCAAATGAACTAATGGGTGAGCTGCTTGCGGGGAAGAGGAAAAAGAGACAAGTAAACCCCTAACCTTTAACTACTTTTTAGGGGTTAAAGGACGATCCTTCGCCGCGAGAACGAATATCGGGGGAGCTACCAATATGGAAAAGAGAGAATGGTAGTCACGTCTTATTTAGTTTTAGTAAAGGGAGAAAGAAGAAAAAGGAAAGCAAGCAACTAATAGACTTCGCGAACCCCTGACAGTACTCTATCTCACACGCAGACTACTGACGGAAACAAGACAGACGAGACTCACCCCAAGCCCAGTGTTGAGACCTCCCTTATCGGGGGTTAAAATAGATAGTCAAAACCCTTATTTAAACTTTGTAAACCAAGATAGCTTTTGACCCTTATTAATTAAATAGATATGAGGAAGGGGATACAAAATCAGTTATCTTAAGTTAATTCTTTCCAGATTGCTCTAAAAATGCCAAATCATCTCAAAAGGCAGGCTTTTGGTTACTTTCTCCAGTCTTTCAGGAAGGAAGAATCTGCTCTGAGGTCGAGAAACAGTATCAAGTGTTGCTATAGCGCCTCGACTCGTTCATAATCTGTGTTTCCAACGGTTGCTACGGTCCTACCTAAGTAGTCTTTAAAAAAGAACTTTCTCAAGTCAAGCGCTTGAAAGCAGTCCGCCTGTCGTAATGAAATCCCTTCCATCCAATAGGGCAGGTTCTTTCTCAAGTGCTGCTAGCGCCGTCTCCGCCTAAGCTTTGTATCTAAAGCTTTCTCGAACTAGTAGGGGCTTCAACGAGGAACCAGGCAGTGGTTTACCTAAAGAAAAGAAAAAGAATGTCTTTCCGTCTTTCTACCTCTGATAGCAGCCGGGAGATTTCACTCAAAACGAATTGCACCGTACCTTCTAGTAGCCTAGCGCTTCCCCTATGCATCCAGCCGCTTCACTAATGTGAATAGGTTATACAGAAGGGTGGGTTGGTTATATACTCTTATGCGCCTTCCTTCTTTGAACCTTTTGGTATGTATTGCCCCCTAACTATAGATCAGATCCACCAGACGGAGAAACTTCAATTCCGCACTGCTGCTGAGTCGTCGGACTTATCCACCAAGGGATTCGTGGAATTTATGTGGATTGCGTTGGGGGAAATCTACCAAAGCTAGGCAGATAGATAGACTCCTTTCCCGCTGCTAAGGGCGAGCAAGAAAGAAAATCCAATGATTGTTTTTTAACCAGCGCCCCCTTTTGGGTATGCAGGTACTAAGAGTCCTCTCACTACCAACCAGCAGACATCATCTGGCTGGGTCTTGCCGGTATCAACAACGAGAAAGAAAAAACCAAATGGAAACAGCAACTAACTATGGCTCTTGGCCCAGACAACGTCCTAGGCGTAGGGGAGATCGGAGCAAGAGGGAAGGCCTAGACGACGTTTTTATTCCTGGGCTGCAGTAAGTAGATCGAGAGGTCGTTCCGCCCCTTGTCCCCTAAGTTGGGTAATATGTTCTCGACCATTCTTGCGTAAATCTGACCTAACTGGCGAGCGATCCCAGTTCGCGACAGAGAACAAGACAGCAAGCGAGCGTACCTTTGTTCGCTTCTTCTCCACCAAGCACGGAAGTTTAAGGATAACTGTAGGTCGGTGGCTACCTAAGGAAACTCCGATTCGATCCGCCCCCCGGCTGGGAGGCATCTACCTCATCCCGATCACAAAGAGAGGTTCACTATGATGGGGGTACTTTTTTTTCCCTTCCGGAAAGAATGAAATGCATAGGGGACCATCCTTTTCTTGCGGCATGCTCCTCAGATTTACGGATTCGCAGGGGGCCTCAGGCCCTACTTAGTTGACTGACAATGACAAAGGCTTGCGAAACTAAGTAGCGCCCTTTCCTTTTTGAATAACCCATTCTCAAACTCTTTCATAAGAAAAGTAGGCAAACCTATAGGTCCTTAGTAGCGTTGACAAAGAAGAAAAGAGCCGGTTAAAAGACAGCGAATCTTTTTCTTTCTATTATTAGAATTATGATATATGATAGAAAGAAAAGAATAATAGAAAGATCTCTTTTTTATGACTTCTACTTATCGCCAGAAAAGTGACCGACCAGGGCCCTATTGATGAATGAAAGAAAGCTCCTTACGGACCCTAGCCCTGTAAGCCCACACCTGTGTAGAGTAAATCGTTCAACACCTGCGGCACAAACCTATTTTTGACCTATTCGTCCTAGTATCATAGGCGACCGAACGGCCGCCCCCTAATTACTAGACCGACCTGCTATAATAATTCCATAAACACCTAGCGAAGATATAGCAAACAAATAAAGTAGCCCTATGTTCGGATCTGACAATACCATACCATAATCAAAAGGTACAACGGCCCGAGCGACCAGACTTAACATAAATGTAGCCACTGGAGCCATTCTAAAAAGGGAGAAATTAGCACTACTTGGTGAAATAGGTTCTTTTAGAATCAATTTCAAACCATCTGCTAGAGGTTGTAACAATCCAAACGATCCCACTACATCAGGACCCTTTCGACGTTGCACAAAAGCCATTACTTTACGTTCAGCTAGCACTAAAAAGGCTACTCCTAGTAGAAGTGGTAGAATTATTCCAAGTATTTCAGCTGGAACAGCTATGTACATTTTCGATTTTCTATTCATTCATGATCTGGCCTGGTCGACCCGATCATGATATTGAGGGAAGGGACCTTTTCTCGAAAAAACTCTAGATCCTGTGTCCAGAAAGTGCATCTCTTTCTTTACCATTCCTATTTTCTTGATAGTTAGAATCTATTAAAAAGGTCGGTTCAGTCCAGGAGGCTAGTTTGAAATCTGGATTCGCTGAGGTTCACACACTTTTCTTTCTTTATGAAATTACACAGCAAGCTTCCAAATCAGGCGCTTGGTACTAATAGCCTATAGAGTAAAGTATAGAGGGGCTATGGAGAGGCGCGCAACTGTGCTTCCTCGCTTCGCCAAGAAAAGCACTTCCCCTCCTAATGCATAAAATCAAGGGTGAAGGGCTATTAACATAGCGCCTACGCTTGTTCCTGCGCGAGAATCTCCGGCCGTCTCTTGCTCCTTTCTTTCGCCTTAGTAGTGAGCGCTGCTAGATCTGATTAAAAAAAGATGGGACTTGGATATGCTGATATGCTTTTGCTCCCGGCAGCTAAGCTGGCGTAAAGGCTTCATTCAGACTCTGAGGTAAGTAGGGGTTACGTCCATTCGTCCTTTGGCAGGCGTCGGTAATCTGTAGCGATGGAGTATCCCAACACCTTTCATTCGGTTTTCACATCTACTCTCTTCGTGTAGGGTAATAGTGGCACGGCAAGTCCGGCACCTCTATTCAAACAAAGACTAAGCGAGATCTCGAGAAGTGGTGTCTGTAGCCTGTTGATCGGCTTTCAACTATATGTTCTTTCGAACAGTTCTAGAAAAAGGGGTGGCCTATTGGAAATTCTTTTTGCCTGAGAGTTTTTTTGTGTGGGCTCATGTACGTAAGTCAGTACTTTCATCTCATTCCCTTCCTCTATATGCTTATGCTCTTCTCTTTCCTAAGCTTAAGCTTCGCTTTCCTCACAATAGCACTAGACCAAGGGACAATTAGCGTTTAGCACTTAAAGCCGCTAGAAAGAATGAAAGAATGCCACTACAAAGACAGAGACTGGCACGAACGAAGCATTAAATATTAAATAAGCTTCTCGCTGAAAAGGAGCCATTTAACCTATCTCCAAAAGCGACTTCAAAACTTTACATGTAAGGGCCGGCAGAAGGACAGCAACGGAAACCGAAACTACCGAGAAAGAAATAGACCAGGTGACCTCCCAGGGAATTACTATGGAATTGTTGGGGATGGTGGGGAACTTTACGAGAGAAGGTATTCTCTTAGGGCAGCTGCAAGAGAAACCCAAAAAGAAGAAATTGAACTAGATGCCCCTAGCACTCAAAATGTTTAATATTATTTATACTCTAGGAGGACAACTACTTTTACTCGGTCTATTGGTACAGGGACTGATGGAAAAGGAAAAGGGAACTGTCCCCTTTTCATTTCATAAGTAAATAGGCTCTAGAAAATTCAAAATTTATTAGTACGTTAGTAATAAGACAGACTAGTGGTATACTTACCCTAGTAAAGGAATATCCCTCATATTGTTTACATTTATACTCAGCATGAAGGAAGGATAAAGAGTCTGCCAACGAGTTCCATTGGCCAAGGAAATAAACCATCTTCTGTTGAGTAGCTCTAGTTTTTTGAAGGTATTCCATCTGAATGGAAAAGTCTAAGTTCCAACGGAAGTCACTTCAAAAGGTCCAGGATCAGCTCTAAATGAAAGAGTAGATCCTCGCTGGAGCAAAAGTCACTCTTATTCCGGGTTAGAGTTATTAGCAGGCAAAAATCTTTTCAAAAAATGTTATTGTATTTTTTATTTTATAGCAAGAAGAAAGTCAATTTCATCACCTCTTCTGCAACTCCAACAGAACAGCTACAGCATCTACTACTGCTACTACAACTAAAATTCCAACTGCTACTATTACACGAACTGCTGAGACGATTCACCTGTTCTAAAGAAAGAAGAGCTAGAACTGCAACTATTGAAGATGGAGTTGTTGAATTGTACCATTTTTCTGTAAATGAGACTGTTGATGGTATTTCATTTCCAGTTTAGTATCTTTCACAGCTCCTAGGAAAAAAGAAAGCTCCTTCTTTCGCTAAGCCGGAAAAGAGCTCAACTGCACCTTTCTTCTCGTCTACCATGACGAATCAATTGATTTCATGTAGGCAATGCTTTAACTTCTCTCTTTGTGAGCTATCTATCTCCTTTGGATTCGGGTTACTGGCCCACTGGGATTTCTGCGGCTACTATTATAGTTATAGTATAGCTCTTCTTTTCTGTCTAATAGCGGGCAAGGACAGAGGTTATATCTGTCTAATAGCGGGCAAGGACAGAGGTTATAATAGATTAGATGTTCTGCTAGGCTATAGGACTAAGAGCGGCAGCTGCAACCTATATATCCGATGCGCTTATCTGCTGTAGTTTATGTCCTTCTGAGTACTGGTATTAAAATCAAATAAATTCTTAAGAAAAGATGCAGTAAAGAGAAGAACTCCTAGGGCTCTCTTCTCATAGCGTAGCAAGCTCGTGATCCCCCTCTCTATCAGCCGCCCTTGCCTTCCCCATTCTTTCGAAGTTGCTAGTACTATCTCTCCTTTGCTCCAAGGGAATCTGTCCATCAATCCGAAGATAGAAGGACAGCACACCAAGCTAATCTCACTAGTCTTGACTTTAGCATTCTTTTCTTTCCCCTTTTAAATCTAATACCCTGTTTTCCACCAAATCCGCTTTTGAACTGATAACTAAGTCTGAAGAGGCCCCCAACCCTTTCTCGTACCTCTATTGAAACAGATGCGAAGCTTTGGAAACTTCAAGTTGCACCCAGAGTTAAAACATTCATGTGGACAGCACTCAAGGACAGAGTCATGACTAATCAAAACAGGAAGATAAGACACTTGTCAGGGGATAAGTCCTGTGGGAAGATGCCAAGGTACCAAGGAATCCCTATGTCACCTACTGTGAGTTTTTATTTGAGCAGTAAGCAGCAGCCAAAGAAATTTGGAGTTACTTTCTTTTCTCAAGCTGACTAAACAACAACAGGTATTTCGGGCACCATATACTTTCTTGTGCTCAGAGATCGCGACTTAAGCGCAGAATTGAGGAGATGGATTTAGAAGCTTCAATAGAGAGAGCTGCAGCTTTGTTCTTTCTTTGTGAACAATAAAGTTTCTTTGTGAACAATAAAGGGCTTTTCTTGCTTCCAAGTCCAAGTTTGAGTTAGGCGGGGTATTCGGTAAAAAGGTGTTGGGTAGGGGAGTGGTCTTTCTTGTTGTATATCCCCTAAGGTCTGTCTTTCGGTCGGGAAGACCTAATTCCTATTACGACTCTTCTGTCCTCGGGAATTGAACTCGGAAGAAAAAGACTGGGTGGAATCCATTATACTGGGGTTCATGGGAAAGTCAACTAAGCGAGCGTATTCGAAGGACTCATTTAGATGAAGAAGCGGGGAAATTGACAACTCACTTTTCCCAATTCCCATGAACCGAGGAATAGTTCCAAGGAAGTCTAGCGGAAAGAGAGAATCTACAGCGGATGTCGGGTCTATGGCATGTCATGAAAGCGCGCTAAAGCACGAGGTCTTATTACCCGCTTCACTCTAATTCAACTACTGTCCGGATAATGAAATTCAAAAAAGATCATTCTCTACTATTATTATATTATCAGAGAGGAAAGCTACAAGCAGTATCGTATCGACTAAGCCAGCAAGAAAGGGCTATATTTGGTTGACCACTCTGGCATGAATCGAGTTCTTCCTCTCCTTACCTGTGGAGTAACTTACTATCCTCTCGCTATCGGTCGACTAATGCCACCTCAAACTCAACAGCCATATTCTCAGAAGAATTCCTTGTCTCGGTCTCTTTTACTTAGCTTTATGCCCTTTATTCTTATCCTTCTCCGCTTTCTTCTAGCATTGCTTTTCATTCTACGTAAAACGCATATTGATGCTTGTTTACAATTTCTTTGAGTTAGACCTAACCTAAGAGGCAAAGAGTTCCGACTATCGAATTAAAGAAGCGCGAGCTCTACTCTATCTACGCTATTGTCCGATCATAGCTGTCTTATGGGAGTAGTGATCCCCATTCGAGTAGTCTCATAGGGACCTTTCATTAAGGGAAGGGGGTGCTTTTAATTAGATAGGGGGCGACACCTTTTTTTTATACGTCACTCTCTATTTTGTGTACGAATTGACTCTGGCGGGGTTAGAACTAGTCTGAAGCTTGTCAAAAGGAAGGCTTACCGATATATATAGGCTTACGAGGAAGAGTTCCATATTGAATCACTATAAAGTAATTGACAAAATAATCATCAGTCTATTATTGTATCTGAACTCTCTTTCCTTCTTCTTTATAACCGAGAGATAGGATTTTTTTTGATGAGAAAGCACAACAACCTTGATCTTCGGCTTTGAACCCTCAGTAGGCCAAGGAGTAAGCTGCTTAAGCAAGAGATCTTATATAGGCCATTTTTCTTTTGTCAAAAGCCCCGCTCGTTTATCGGGAATTTCTCTTTAGTAAACGATCGAATAGGAGCAATTAGGCCTTCAGCTCGCTATGCTCAACCTTATGTGCTGAATTATGTGTGCGACATATGTATTAATTCAATCTTCCTTTCCGTTTTAGCTCTTATCGAATCGATCTCTCTAGGTAATTTAGTGAAAAGCTCAACTCTATCTCTCTCTTGCTCAGTCCACGAATAGCGCTTTCGTTCCCTTCTTTTTTTTAATCCTTTCTATTTATAAAACTAACTAGACTTGTGTAATTAGGCCGCGGAACCCCTTGCTCTTTCCTTTGAAGTGTTGAGCATTCATTTAAAAATTCTGAACGTTCATCTCTCTTTTAAAAGCTTTTGCACAAAGATTTTCTCTAAGTGCTCGGCTTTCTTCCTTCTCTTAATAATTATGGTTACGGTTGTTGACTCGGAATTTGAAGTATACGAAGCACAGTTGTTTTTGTTAGTAAGGACCTGGCCGCTTTCTTTCTCAATACCAGGAAGCATCCAACATCACAGGCATACAGAAGGTTCAACCATTGACGGAAGGAAGATTCAACGCTAGTTATCTTCCCCTCGCTATTTGTTTCAAGCACTTCTTATAGCTTTCTAGGCAAGGAAGATATCGAACAGGCTACTAAATCTACTCTTTTTCGGAACTGGCTTTTACACTTCTTCGATTCTTGCTCATTAAATCAATATACTTTGACTTTTTTCTCACCTTCGATTCCACTAAGCCTAAACTATAAGATAAGTAAGCCGCTTTCTTTCTTTCTCGAACTAGTAGGGTCTTCATCACCCCAAAGTGTTCCCGGAATGCCTCAAGGAAGTCCTTACAAGAAAGGATCACAAGCATTATTTCATTTAATAAAGAAGGAAGGAGCGCCTGAAAGACCTTGCCCTAACTAATGGAGCTGGGGAAGCCTTATTTAGTTTTAGTAAAGCCCGGAGGGGATTCCGTCGTCAACAAGACAGTTTGCTTGCTTGAAATAGATAAAATCGTTGATAAATGAAATTCTTAGCTTAGGGGTCCTGGGTGGAATATTTTTGTGGGGTCGAATCCCATAGTCCCTTATGATGTATGCCTCTTCACGGAATGGGAGGTGTGACCTTTCAGGGTAAATCACTTCTTCTTTATAGCTAAGACAAGAGCTTCACTCCACTAAAAGCTATCATAGGCTACACTTGTCATTGGGCAACCTCAGGGCAGGTGGAGGAAGATCAATCCTACGAACCTCTGCCTTTTCGAGTAAGTTCTTCCTCGACTTCTGAGAATGGTTTCGCTCCTTTACTGCTTTCTGAATATCAAGATTCGTCCTTATTTAGTTTTAGTAAAGGGAGAAAGAGCCCCTTTCTTATTAGACTATTCTAGTGGCATAAGTGGACAAGAAATCTTTGGCTGTTGCTAGAGCGATAAAGACAAGGGACGTGGGATAATGGCAGGAATCGCTCCTAGGAAAGACTAAGCAGTCGGGGCACCCGTTGAAGATAGATTTGCCCGTGCTACGGCCGGGAATGGGGGAAGGCATAATAAAATGTCCTTCCTTCTTTTGAGATAGATGGAGCCCTTTCCCAAAGAATCTTTAAGGATAAGGATTAGCCCGGAAAATCTCACGTTTAGGGAATAAGATGAGGAATCACCAATATACGTACCTGAAGACGCAGTCTAACGCTCTAGAAAGCCCTTATGGCTTGTTCCTGAATTCCAGATCAGATTGAGAGTTCAGCTCGTTCTCGTTTTGGGTAAGGGAAATCCACTCCTTTCACACTTTATGGTTGTTAGTTTAAGTAGGCCAAGCCGAGTCCACCAATAGGGATCCGCTCGGTAAGAGGAAGAAATGAAAGTCAAGAGGGCGCTTATATTAGTAGAAGAGAGAAGGGAGCCTAGCCTAGCTCAACGCAAGGGAAAGGAAAAGAGCTCAACGAAAAGCAAAGATCTCTCGGGCAAGTGCTGTATCAAAGACGGATTCCCTGGAAGAACAGCAGGATTCGGGGTCAGCTCTCTCATCATAAAGAAGTAGTGAAAATGAAGACTCGGATTCGGCTGCCAATGGGATAGCACCGGATCGGAGGTAGTGTTGTAACCGAAGTAGACTACCGAACGGGTGTGGGGAAGAATCTCGCCAAAGGTTCCATTGATGATTCCTCTCCAACGCTCAAGGGATTCGATTCTCTTTTACGCTAGGTAAGCATACGAAAAGAATAGGGAACTCGATTTCGGGCGAAGCCTTAGTTGTCGCTGTTGGTGGAGGAAAGGCTTTTAGTGGGCCAGTAAACGGTGAATCTTAGGAGATTGAAGATTGAGAAATCTTTCTCGAGCAGGTAGAATTATCCACTATAAAAGAAATAGAAAGTCCTTATGGAAGATCGATTTAAAGATAGAGCCCCTTGACCTTTACTAATACTAATATATATAGCCTCGGAGCGAAAAAGTTTTTAAGAGGAGTGGGACTTTTCGACTCAAGCTTATTCTATAAGCAAATCAAGTTAGCTTTGAATCAAACTAGCAGTGAGTGAGCATCTCTTTGCCCAGGCATCACTAACTCCTGGACTTAGAAAGAGAAGACCTGTAAATCCCACCTCCTATTCCCTCTTTATTCTCTTCAAATTCATTGTCAAAGATACCATAATGACTATAGAGATTATGGCATGCCGCAGACCCCACAAGGAGGAAGAAGGGAAAGGCAGCAGCTAGGACTGAGAGTTCCATCTTCCATGCATAACAATAGAAATGACTTTCGGATCTGCAAAAGCAGTAAGAGAATCAAAAGAAAAGGAAGTCTTAGAAAGGAGCCTACAATTAATAAGAAAAGGCTGGAGAGTCATATCCAAAAAAGACGGAAAGAGTCTACAAGCGAGTATGGCCCTACCTACGTAGCTTCAAACCGCGGAATAGAAATTCTTTTTCGCAATGCTGACTTATGAACTTACGAAGAATGCCAAACTTCTTTGCTTGGAGTGCTTGCATGGGCGCTTACCAAAGTTGTTTGCTTGAACAGAAGGCGCAGGAAAAAAAGGGAATAAAAAAGACTTTCTCTGCTCTGGGGAATGAACTAGTTAGACATGTCCGGTCAATTCAGAGTAGATTCTCAGAACCTCTTTGAAGATTTGTTTTCATCGAGCAGAAAATTCTCTGACAATCCTATCCTTAACAAGGCAGTTAGAGGAACGACAAGATAGCAACCGATATCGCTATCGCTGTTCATAGTGACCGATCCAGGCTTCTCTATCAACCTAGCCTGGAATTCTGGCAGTGACTCTGTTCCGGTTCTATATGCCAGATCTCTCTATCTGCTTGGTTCACTGTAAAAGCCTTTCCGAGTGAACTTCGCCTTGTTAACTGAGAAAGAAATACTAAGCAGCCAGTTTTTTTTCGCTCTGTCTTTCTCCTTGGCGGATACAGCCCGGGACTCGCCGCTAATGCCAGGTGATTAGAGATGTCCACTTATTAAATTAAAGAAACTCAATAGCAGTTCTTGCATAAACCACATTTGCCACAGGAACAAACAGGAAATACAAAAGCACCCTTTCTCTTAGCAACGTCAAAGACCTTACCAAATCTTAATCAACTACTTCCTGTGTTATGAAGAAGAAAGCCTATCCACTCTATTCCTAAATTAGTCAGGAAAGGAATCATAGGCCCGCTTCTCCGCACTCTCCATCTGGGTACTATTGAACTATTGGCTTCTTCTTTCTGTAACTATTGATTTACCCTAAACCCGACATTTAGGAAAGGGATCCCTCCTTTTTTTAGGGTAAGAGCATAGTTTAAGCAACTGCTTTAGCTTTAGCAATAGAAGCAGGATTGAGATTGAAATTTCTATCAGACTTCGCTATTGGTATCTCCATCTCCCCTTCCCAGTCTTTCTTTAAGGAAAGAAATCGAAAAAGGCTTCTTTCTTCTAATAGAAATGTATCTATTTCAATATCCTATCTATCCTAAATAAGTAGTCGAAGGAGGGCTTTCATTTGCGCGTTAAGGGCAATTTATATTATAGCACGCTTTCACTCTATTTTATTATAGTACGCTTAAGCTAAAAGAGAGCTGCTTTGGAATCAGCGTAAGTAGAAGTGGGTCACCCCATACTTGGTTTATGGGCAAGTACGCTTTATGTAACCAATATCTTTGTCAACGAAGTCCTTCTTTCAGCAAAATAGAAGCCCCTTTGTGCTTTCTTACTCTATCCTTTTAAAATAGCCTCAGTATGCCGCTAAAATTGAAACAGAAAGAGGGAACCCGGATTTACTTAGTTAGTCGGGGCTTGCTTCTTTCTTGATGGTTGAACGGCCCAAGCAAGGGGTCGGTGGGATCAGAAAGGCAAGACTTAAGCTTGTTCTACGCTTTCAAAGATTTATTTAGTTTAAGAAAGGGGCTTCAGCTTATTAGAAGGTAGAAAAAAGGATCCTCGAATTGGGAGGAAGAGAACCAGCACCTCTTCTTAGCTACGTGAGTGCGGAACATGCTCTCTTCTTGATCTCATCAGCATAGGCCAGGCCGTTGAGTCGACGCCTGCCATACCAAGGAGCGAGATTGATGGATAAAGGTAGGTCGTCTAGAGAGGTTAAGGTTATGACGGAAAGGAATTCAAAGTCAAATGCTTTCCTAGGGAGGAGAAGGTGGTTGGTCGACTAAAGGTTATAGGACTAAATCGAAGCGCAGCACATAAGCCCATATTCATTCTCGCTTCCTCCCGTTCGATTAGCTCTCTCGCAACAAGAGCCGGTTTTCAGTTTTCAAAGAAGTCATTCGAGATTCCCCGATTTCTTACTCAAACTAAGCTGACCGAGGAAGACGAAGATGAACAAGAACGTATCAAAGACAACAACCATGTTATTCTATTGTGTACCCTCACTTGAAAGAAATTCACTTCGGCTCCTGCGGAGCTACATACAGGAAAAAAAGAAAGAGTTGGAGCACGCATGTTAGCAAAGAAGGCTATTCGGCTTGGGTATTACAGGCCGACCATGTACAGAGATGCGTATGAGCTGGTGTTAAAATGTGAAAAGTGCCAAGTGCATGCACCCATCAAGCATGTGCCGCAAATGGAGCTGATTACTATTCAAAGTGACGGGCCGGGTCTCAGGTTCAAAAGCGGAAGACTGGTCGTAGGGACAAAGCTTCTACTTAAACATCAAGTCGGTCTTGATATGAAGGGGATATATCTATGCTCAGGTGATCCATCAAATCGGCCAGTGTTTTCCCCTTTACTTCCTTTCGGGGTACGTATTGTATAGAAAAAAAGTACCAACGTCCACTTTCCTACTCACCCTACTCTCAACATCTATAAAAAGAAAACTGGACAACATGTACAACATTATTTCTGAATTAGAGACCAAGTAAACGTAAAGGCTGTGAAGGGAATGGATAAGCATAGGTCAGATTAGATGTCTTGGCTACATATGGGAAAGGAACTGGGTATGGGTGCTATGGCTGAGTCTGATATACTGGTGCTCTTTGGCTTGGTTGGATTGATTGAGGCTATTTTAAAAGGATAGAGTAAGAAAGCACAAATGGGACGAGGTTTGGCCTACTTAAACTAACAACCATAAAGTTAGGTCGAGTGTCTTCAAACCTACCCTAACTTGGTTATCTGCTTTCATGCTAACCTTTACTAAGAAACTAAATAGAAATAGCGGCGGACTTTTTCCTATAATATAAATAATAAGAGAGATCTGGCCCTATCGGATTGGTCTTCACCGAGTCCTATTATTTTCATTCTTTATGTCCTACAAAACGCATCTTAGTAGATAAGCCTTCGATACCGGGCTATAAATCAAGTCGCTTGGAGCATATTTCATCTATGAACAGGTTGATTACTAGCATGGGGCATTTCCTTGAAGGAAAAGCTGAAGGGAATAGAGCCACTTTACTAGTAAGGGCGCAGGAAGCAAGGGCGAACTAGTCAGAAGAAGGTACGTCAGCAGAGAAGCTCCCCAGCTAAACCATTGGCCAAGCACTCGGACAGTGTTCTTCCAGCACTCGTGCCTGCTCTTTGGGAGGGTCTTCCAGGGGCCGGCGATGATACTACAAAGAAAAAGAAGGGGATACCATGCAAATATATCTAGTTTAGGCCAGATGCCGATGAGGAATTTACAGTGGGCGAGTACTTCCTTTTTTATTATATATAGGGCGCTGAGTCGAAAGATCCGATGTGCCTTGCTTTTATGTTGTGTTGAAAGCCCATGCTTTCTTGCCTGATCTCGTAAAGTAAGGAAGAGCTTGGAAAAGATTTTTCTATTTCGAATTCGAGTTGTTCAGTCAGTGTAAGGCACCAGTGACGCTAGGCTAGGGACGTTAAGAGAAGTTCGTGATGCGCCGGTTCCACCTTACTTACTTTGGTACGACATATATTATCTCTCCACTCCAAAAAGGAAGTTCAGATATTGATAGGAAATGGGGGTGGAGCAGAACAAGAAGTGAAATAGAACATATAGCGGAAAACTGGGGATTTCCTTCTTTGCCACATCTTTCTTTATGAGATTCCCTATTTTTAGAATAATAAGTCAAGACAAGAAAATTTCCGTTTTTTGCTTTCCTTCCCGGGAGTCAGTATGGTTAAAGAAAGTCCCCTCTTGTAAAAGTATAGGTTACTAAGTAGTTGCTCTTTTTCAGGCAGGAGAATCCGCTGCAATAGAGTTATCCCCCGAGCTTTGTTTTGGTTTACACTCTTTTTGACCCAGGTTTTGAGTCCCGTCCCTATCCGATTTACTATCGTACCCGCTCCGCCCCTCTACTTCAAGGTCTCGAATTTCCTTTTCTTAGGTTTATGCTACCCGCTCCAAGCCCTTCGAACGAATAAAAGTCTACAAGCTAAGGTTATTAGAGAGATGCAGAACTCTTAAAAAAAAAAATGAATAGATAGAGCGTGCCTTGTTCTCTATCTCTGTAGGCTCGTAGAGAAAGCTATTTTGCAGGTATACCCACAGATCCATGTTCCTGAACAGTCTCGTTCGAACATCTGATGAACGGCGGACACTTCACTTCAAGCCCTCCGTCTATGATCGGCTTGCTTTCTCGGTATCGTGAGTCTAAACTCTTGTTGCCGGCTAACTAATAGATAGAGATATAGCTCAGTAAACACGGGAATCACTATCGCCTTCGGCTTAAACACGGCTACGCTTCGCTCTTTTTAACTATCGCTAGTCTTTAGTCTGTGAAAGAAGATTGCAATTTCTGGTCACTTTCAGTCTAACCCGGATTTACTTAGTTAGTCGGGACTTGCTTCTTAGCGTGTAGTGGATCAACCAGGCTAGCTTTCCTGTAGTAGAGCGCGGGGAGAGTGACCTGATGGGCCTTGAATAGGGTGTGCCTTTTTTTCTGTACATTTTTTATGAGGAGTACTCTTGAATTTACTATACAGATTGTTCTCAGTGCCCTAAGATCCCAATCCCAGATCGAGTTCCAATCGCAGAATTGTTCTCAAGCGAATGGCTTTTACTCAACCTCAATTCATTCAGTTAGGACCTCCCTAAATGTATGTCATTTCTTTCCTTGCCAAAAGAGTCAAATCGGATTCTAGCACTTGCATGGTGGATAGTGGCTATTGCTCTCTTGGCATGAGCACTAGCATCTTGCTAACATCGGCTTTTTCCTCCGACTAGAAGGTTGTTCACGGCGGATTCAAGATCCTCAAATGTGGCTTTGGCTTCAGCTATCTCATTCGTTCTTTTTTCTCTTTTTCTTGGGTTGTAGCCTTGACTTTGACTCTTTTACTAAATAAGGTTAGTTGAAAGACCAAGAATGGCCTCTTTCTTTGAAAGAAGACGACAGACCCACTCACGATCGACTAAAGAAAGGGAAGGAAAAGGAAGGAGATGTGGCCTAAGTAGGTACAACAAAAGGTACTAGTATGGGCGCAATACGCGATTGGCTTCTTTGGCAGGTTTCATGATTTGCTAATCCGATCTTGGTTGTTGGCTTATCTTAGGCCCCTCTCTCTTATACGATGAAACTTTCTGAGACGATGGCTTGAAACCCGGGTAAAAATAAGACCAATCGAAAACATGTTCAGCAACAAATCGCGGGGCGTAAGCTGTTGAATAAGCTGTGGGTCTTGAGGCAGATGTGGCATCTTCTGAACCACCGTAGTTAGGGGGAAGGAAAAAGCTCATCTTCAATGCAACCTAACTTACTGGGCTCTTAGTACGCTAACGCTACTACCTGCCCAGTAAGTTAGAGGATGTTTTTTGGTTTATGTCGTCCAAAGAAAGGGCTTCCCTATCGGCACAAAGAATAAATTCAATAAGAGAGGATTTCATCAATCAAAGACAAAAACCGAGCGGGGCCTGCCCACAAATTCCCCAACCAGAGCTTCTCTATCAAGAGCTGCTAGTTGGTGGTTGAGGAGTAATAGGTTCCGCATAAGCTACATTTCGTGGGGGAGGCACCTACCCAGTACTTCCGAACTCGTCTTTCATCTACAGGGTCGCTAAAGCCAATAGTTCGGTGCTTTACTCTTTCCCCTGTCTTCCCCTAATTAATAAGAAGAAAGCCCACTCATCTTTGGTTGCAGCTTCGGCTGAAGCCTATGCTTTCAGTTCCATTCCTTGGTTCTCCGGTTGATTGCCCCGCCCGCGTCACACCTTAAAAAGCTTTGGAACGGCAGTTTCACTTACTTCTCACGGACATTGGACCTTCTTCAATCTGTGGTTTCGACAAATCGACTAATTTCTAGTTTTTGCCCCTCTATGGCAATCAGTGGATTCGCCGACAAGCGAGTGTCGATCCGGCTATGAAACTCCTTCTGTTACAAGAGCAGCCTTTTGAAGACCTTGGAGGTATGACTTATACTTACTGGTCCAATCCATATCAATAAGGTCGAGACTCAGGCCACTCCCTCCTGTCTATGCCAACAAGTCGAGGCTTGGAGTATCCAAGGTGAGTGTTAGCGAACTATTAGAGTAGAGTTAGGTGGGACTATCCCAAGCTTAACGTAGTTAAGAAGAACTATGTACGTCGATCAGTCGAAGACCGGTGAAGGAATTGATTTGAGGAGAATAGGAGAAGAGAAGGACAAAAGTAAAGGCAAAGAGTAGCGCATCGTAATGAGGCACTTATGTATTATGATCGGTCATTAGCGAAGCTTTCGCAAAGAAATATACCCGAACTGCTTTCAAATCGAGGATCCGAAGGAGGCTCAGCTAGGACAGTTCCTCTCGTAGATAGATGGGCGGGGGATAGCATCTGATACGATTTCTTATCCGGAGAGAAAAAACAAAGATGACGGGGAGGAGTTCTTTCTCCGTCCCATCACTAGCAGTTGCGGTTCAGCCACCGATACTGGTGCGGGAGACAGGGAAAAAGAAAGGTATGAATATTAGTCCCTTTCAGTTCCTGGACTGGGCTCTTATGATACCGAATGGGAGGCCCATGCTAGCTCCACGCGGGAAGAAGTCTTACTAGAGCCGGGTAGCCAAGCTAATCCGATGAGGGAGGCTTATGGATGGATGCACCGGAGATGGCAATAACTTATTTATAAAGATGACCGGAGGAGTGCTTTAAAAGGTTAGAGTCAGAGCTCGCAAACGATAGTCTAAAGTCAATCTAAATTGAACCAGGAATACTAGACATGCTACTCTCAACAAAGGAATGCAACTAGAAGGATCCGACCATCAATGTTCGTTCCGCCGGACCCATGGATAACATGATCCATTTTCTTTCCCTCCCCTGGTCCGAATGAAGAGATATCGACTGACCCAGACAATCCCCCGAATGAAAAAAAAATGTCTGAGATTGTAAGAGCACCCAGAGAGATAGAATGTCGAATCAGGATCAACTGCCTGTAAATACAGCATTTTTGATTCCATCCATAAATCTCTTCCCTATGAGTTCTAGTCTCAATAAGAATGCTACTTCTTACTGTTCATATATTATGAGATGAATATACCACACCAATTCGTTATGTATGGATGATGAGATTCCATTGATACAGAGCCAATTCCAATAGACTTATTGGAGGGTCCCATTGGCGTGCATCCAGTAGGAATTGAACCTACGAATTCGCCAATGTTGAGTTGGGGCGCTTTAACCATTCAGCCATGGATGCAAAAAGACTCAGCGAGTGAACTAGGTTTTGGTATTCCTTCTCGAGCTTCTATTTCTTCCTTTAAAGGAGATTCGAGAAAAGATGGAATAGGAAGACGTGTTTCCAGAACGAACAAGATAGGGGTTGATAAGGGGAAGTTAGCAAAGTTAGACAAGATTGGAATGGGCATAGAAACATGTATTGATATATCAGATCGGCTAATGCTCCCAGGTTGATGCGATGTATTCCACCAGTTGACTGAAGACTTTATTATTGGTATATCGATCAGTCCAGCACGGATTGAAATAGGAGCCGGTTCGACAGAAAGCTTTTGAAAAAACAGTGCACCCAGGTAAATAAGGAACGAGATGAATACCGAGGTTAAACGAGCATCCCACACCCAAAAAGTGCCCCACATAGGTCTTCCCCGAAACCCCCCAGTAACTAAGGTAAACAACGTAGAAAAAGCACCCATTTCTGTACCGGTTCCGGAAGAACGAAGAAAAAGGGGATGTTTTGTTAATAGGAAGAAGAAAGTGTTTAGAGCCGTAGTGATAGAAACAAGAATACTCATCCGAGCCGCAGGAACATGTACATACGAAATACGAGAATTTCCACCTTGTTGAAGATCTAGTGGTGCTACCCGAAGACTTAAATGAATAGCCATCGCTGATAAAAAGAACCGAGATCCAATGATAATTTGCGCGTAGCTCCTGGTCTTTGACATCAAAAAAGAAGGTTGTAATAAAGAAAGGGACATATGAGAATTTTATCCTAGCTAGTCAAACAAGAAAGACATGTATCTATATTCACATAGGCAATCCAAGCTCTTTTTGAGCAAAAAATCGAAGAATTCCCTTGTTTTCTTTTCGCTCCGCTCGTACGTGGCACTTCTTGCTCGCGGAGCTACATACAGGAAAAAAAGAAAGAAGACATTTCCTTGTTCATTGATATAGAAAAGAAAGGCAGCAGCTAATTTTCGGGACCAAAAATCTCTAAAATAGTGGCCAGCCCCTTTTTTTGGATATTCCGTAAAAGAGCCTTCAAAAAGATAGCTGAACCTAGCAAAATAGTAATTACGACCCAAGAAGTGATGAGTACTTGGGCATGAATTTGGAAACCTCCTATTTTCCAATAGAAATGTTGGCCTACTTCTACACCTGATATATCGTATAAAAACAAACACAAACTAGATACGGAATCGCAACGTTTCTTTCTATATGATAATATGCACCGAGGGGAGGAGTTGTTTCAAATAGAAGTCAAGTAAACAGATTCAAGTTAGCCCAGTTTGGTTCCTTGGAAAAGCAGTTCAAAGCAAAGGGTTGACGGGTGGTGGAGTCCCATCCCAGGTTTAGTATATAGCCCCTGTTTTCCAATCCGTAAACGGTGGATTGACTTGCTCTTTATCAAATCCACATTAAAAAGGGGTTTTGTCGTTCAATGCTTTGATCCGCGCACCTTATTTCTGATTGAACCACTTCCTCGAAAGGACATTGTATCGGTGCCAGAATATGGGCTAGCGGTACACCAACCTCCCCACCAACTGCTACGCCCCGCGGGGCTTCTTCCTAGCGCTATTGAAATGATATTCCTATTATTGGTCCTAGCAATATCCCTGGACCAGGGCACGGCACCTATCCAACTATGTCTTGTTTCGGTTTCGGATCCAGGTAGTAGAGTCCTAGGCATCGGCAAAGCCAACAAGGGATTCGGCTCAACAGCTACTTCCTTGCTTAAATCGAATTTCAAAGTCCCACATAACATAATGGAGATTTAGCAGCTATCTTTACGGCATAGCCCTTTGACGGCTAAGGGAAATGTTGATGTTTCGGTTCATACGAAATACGATTTCTCGCAATTCAAAGCGCATTCAATAGTTGTATTAGATAGTTTAGATATAGTGACCCACTAGTTCGAGATGCACTGACCTTGGCCATTGCCTGCTAACTACGGTCATTATATGTCAATTCGGATCGCACACCGGAAGCAAAGCAAAGATCAGGGGATTGCCAACTTGAATGAATGTAATCCGGTTACGGTGTAGGGGAGATTTGTCCAATAGGGACATAACTAGTTGCTAAGCCCAGTCAGTCCTGTATGTATGGTATGTCCAGTAAGCCTAGTGAAGGAAAGTATAGAAAGTTCAGAGGGAAGAGAGGGCGGATCCCTTGCTTTGGTAAGGGTATTGAAGTAAAGAAAGGCAAGTAATGTCCTGACTCTAGAATATGGCTCGAGAGATTGAATATAGGGATTACGGCAGGCATGTAAAGATAAAAGGATTTCTTTCGGCATCAAGGAAACTCACACTTCAGGATTGAAGGGAAAGTGAGTGATGCCCAGGCAGGGTATCACGAACGAGGGATATGGAAAGGAAAGAAGGCTTGATCCTGTGCAGATGGACAGTAACTTCATGCTTGAAAGCAGCTTTCCAGGAGCCCAAGCTAGGAGCTTTTCCTTCAAAAAGAAAAGCATTTCGTTCCACCCAGATGCAATGTGCCGAGATCATGAAGATTTCCATGAAGAAAGAATGGGGAGAAGCCTCCTTAGCAATGATCAATTTCTGAACAATGTCAATTGAATCTGTCCAGACGATGCCTAAAGCAAACCATCTACTAATAGCAGCTCGACATTCAAAAACAGATGCTCAAGTGTTTCCTCAACATTATCATGACAGAGCACACAACTGTATCCTTCTTGCAGAAATTTTTTCCTTCTTCTGAGAATATTACGAGTATTGAGTCGATCATTTAGCAAAAGCCAGGTGAAGAATTTGATGCGCGGGACACATTTGGATTTCCAAATCCAACGAATGGGCTGAGGAGCTACTATACTGGAAAAGTGATGATGATAGTACCTGCTAGCCGAGTCAGAATTATTTCCCCAAATGAAAGTCTAGTGGTCTTTTTCTTCAGAGGAATCAATAATTAGGGAGGACACATCCTCTTCAAGAAGCTGCAATTCTTCAAAAGCCTGCCGAGTCATGGGAATGCGAAAGAGGTCCACCAGATTGGAAGTGCTTATGACCTTTTTCAGAGAGATGACAGCCTCTTTTGAAAATCATATAGAATTGGGTATTTCAAAGACATCACATTTCCAAGAATAAGATCATCCCAGAAGCTAATTGTATCACCAATTCCAGGGTTGCAAATAGCAATTCCTCTGTATTTCACATGTAGCCTTAGGATATCCTTCCACCAGAAGGAGCCCTTCTCCCTCCTGAGATGTGGAACACCATTGCTATAATATTTATTCCAAATGAGATTAACCCATTGAACATTCTTTTGTTGAAAACTCCTATCTTATCTTTCAATCTCATAAAATGCCCTCTCCCGCTTATTGATTAAAGCGAGCCTCATTCCCTTAGCCGAACTCCCAGCTCTTTTCCCGTTGTTCTAGCTCTTTCTGCTGACCTTCCAAGGTAGGTAGCAGCTTTGTAAGGTAGTTTTCCATATCCGTTAACAGCTCTAAGCCTAACCGCTTATTCCGACTTTCCTTTTGCCGGCTAGTCTACTCCTTTAGCCGCTTGCCCTTTTTCTGTGTTTGCGTGGCATCTGTTCTCTTAGTAAGAGGCTGCGCTCCGGACCGTTACACTAAGCTCTTCACCTGCTCGTTCCCCAAAGGCAGTGATGGGAGAAGAAAGACTAGACCAGACCTCCACTGGCGTTTTTGCAATGTCCTCCCGACCCGTGCTCTGAAAAGATCATGCATGAGATGAAGCTCGTGTATCTGTTTCAGTAAAGACCGAAAAGAAAGACCCGCTGTTCGATTTTCGTGTTACCTTTTCTTCATCGTCAATGCGGCTCGTCCCTTCCTTGGTGAAAAGGGGGACCCCCTCCGCCGATGGTTTTCGAGCGTCTATCGATGCTGGCCCTTCCCTTTCCATTCTATCAACGGGACACAGGGCTCTCCTCGGCTTTGAGCTCTTCCCCCGATGCCTGAATGCTCCTTTACCTCTCCTCCTCAAGTAAAGGGACTCACTTTCTTTTTGGTAGCCTAATCTAATAAATAGTAAAGGCGCTAATCACTAATCAATAAATTGCGTTTGTAAGATCAAGCTCAGCTCGTGGATCTTTGATTCTTTTAGACAAGTCGTTGGTCTTTTCATTTTCCTATCACCATCTACCTCAGCAGTTCGCCTGCCACAATCAATCGGGTAGTTCGCATCAAAATGGTCAAATGGAAACCGATATACATTGGATGGATGGATAAAGCTGGACATTTACTACTTATTTGATTTAAATAAAAAGGCTCCTCAAAGGGTAATTCAGGACCGGGCGGAAGAGGAGGCTGAATGGAATGAAGGGGACGACAGATTGCAGGATTCTCCATCCACATTTTGAAAAGTTCTGTTAGGTTCTTAGTAGCAATCGGCGACCTTTTCTTCTTTTACTTCACATAGCTTTTCGTCTCTTTGATAGCTGGAAGTTCTCCAAAAGTATGAAAAGCTGGAGGACTTTGTACCATCCATTCCGGTGTGGTTGGATTCTGTTCAACAGCCCAAGGACTTGGAGCACATCTTTTGTTCTTTCCACTGCTTGAAGTAATTGTTACGACCACGAAGAAACGACAAATCCCAACTACGGATATATAAGAGCCAAAACTGCTAAGAGCATTCCATCCAGCGTAAGCATCTGGATAATCTGGAATGCGACGTGGCATACCCGAAAGCCCTAAGAAATGCATAGGAAAGAAGGTCAGATTAACCCCGAAAAAAGTGATCCAAAAATGGATTTGACCTAAAGTTTCAGGGTATGTCCGACCAAAGATTTTACCTACCCAATAGTGAAATCCTGCAAATAAAGCAAAAACGGCTCCCATAGAAAGTACATAATGGAAATGTGCAACCACATAATAAGTATCATGTAGAGCAATGTCTAGCCCAGAATTTGCCAGAACTATTCCCGTGAGTCCTCCTATGGTGAACAAAAAGATGAACCCTACAGCAAATAACATGGGTGTTTTGTATTGTATCGAACCCCCCCACATGGTAGCGATCCAACTAAAGATTTTGATTCCAGTGGGGACAGCTATGATCATGGTAGCTGCGGTAAAGTAGGCACGGGTATCAACGTCTAAGCCCACAGTAAACATATGATGAGCCCAAACAAGAAATCCAAGGACGCCTATACTGATCATGGCATAAACCATGCCTAGATACCCGAAAACCGGTTTTCCCGAAAAAGTCGAAACGATATGACTTATGATACCGGATCCAGGCAGAATGAGGATGTAAACTTCAGGGTGCTTCTCTCTTCTACTAATATAAGCGGATGAATAGAAGAAAGGTGGACTATATCATCAACTTATTCCATTTGTCTAGGAAAGCTAGCCATGCTTTATGGTGAAGACTGTCAGGTTTAAATGCTTTGAGATCGTTTTGACTGTAATATTCCTCAATAAGAAAGAATCGTCGTGATTTATGACTTCGGAAAGTATTTGATTTAAAGTAATCTAGCATCATGATAACATCTTTTCGACTTTGTATAGACCATTGATAGTAACCATTTTGACTACTCTCAAAGTTGAGACTTCCTCCAAATACTACCTTATAAGACTCTACATCTTGTAGAAGTTTATTAGTTACTCGAATACTTAGTTGAGGTAGTCCATGCTTCATAGCTATACTAATAGTACCATCAGCATCAAAGAATCCTGCAAACCAATTTGATTGAGCATCTAGTGGAATAGGTAGAATTACGGGGATTTCCAGTACTTGACAGACACGATGTAGTTGAAGTAGTCGTGCTGAATGTCGAATATGACCATTTATACAATTCATTAGTTTAATCATACCAAGGTGATTATGTAGTCGATAACGATAAGCTTTAGCACCTGCTCGCATTTTAATACTTCCACCAAGCATATGTTGGATATATCGTAGTAGTGGTAGATCTTCAAGTCCCATAGTAATTTCAAGATAAGTATATCCTTTTTTACTAACTTGAATACTTCCATCACCATCGATAATTCCAGCTAGCCACTCACAGAAGGATTTAGGATAAGTTGTTGCGCGTGTAGTCTCTGAGGTTCCTACTAGACTGCTTTTATGTCGTTGGTTACCTGCTGATTGTGTCTTAGATACCCCATTTTTACTAGATCGGGGTAGAAAACCACTTATGAACATAGTAGGAGTACCATTAAGCAGACAGTCCCAGCATATAGCGCAATGCGTATTCAGATTTGAATCTGAAAAGGGCCATTTAAAACCGAAAAACCGAAAGAGATGCTGGTATAATATTGGGTCTCCCCCTCCAGCAGGATCAAAAAAGGTTGTATTAAAGTTTCGATCAGTTAATAACATGGTAATTGCCCCTGCCAGTACCGGAAGTGATAATAAAAGTAGGAATGCTGTCACTAGAACGGACCAAACAAATAGGGGTGATCTATGCATAGTCATTCCAGGTCCACGCATGTTGGAGATAGTTGTTATAAAATTGATAGAACCTAAAATGGATGAAACACCAGATAGATGAAGACTAGAAATTGCTAAATCAACTGCTCCTCCAGAATGGCTGGTAATACCACTTAAGGGCGGATAGACCGTCCACCCAGTTCCGCTACCCACTTCTACTAAGGCTGAGCTTAATAGGAGCAAGAGACTTGGTGGCAACAACCAGAATGAAATATTATTTAATCGTGGAAATGCCATGTCAGGCGCACCTATCAGAATCGGAACAGACCAATTACCAGATCCACCTATCATCGCCGGCATAACCATAAAAAAGATCATTAAAAAGGCGTGAGCCGTTATTAAAACATTATAAAGTTGATGATTACCACCAAGAATTTGATCGCCGGGTCGTGCTAATTCCATACGAATCAGTACTGAAAAGCATGTGCCCATCACTCCAGCAATGGCACCGAAGATGAAATATAGAGTCCCTATATCTTTGTGGTTAGTGGAGAACAGCCATCGGACCGGATTTGTCATATGGATTGATTGAGAATAAAACGAGTTCCGCTTCTCGCTCTACAAATGAGGGAAGACTTGTGGAAAGATATTTGCGTTGGTTTTTCCAACGCGGAGATTTATACCCAAAACAGATGCGCTGCCTACTCACTCGGACAATGCTGCGCTACACCTCGTCTCACCACCCCGGAGCATATAGATCGACCCGAAAGATGAAGACTGAAAGCGAACTCTACTGCTACTGACACAAGGCTCTATGTAATTGACCTTTGCTCTAACCGAAGCTATTGCCCTGTTCGCATTCATGATGGCCTTTTTTCATATTTAAATATGCAAATCCAAGAGGCTAGTCCCCGAAAATGCCTACGGAAGGTGGAGTTCAATAATAAGCTGAAACCTGCTCTTAGAATTACAAGACGAATCCCTTATCTTTTTCTTTCTATACAAAAAAATAGAAATTGAAGATTTAGTTACGATTAGAAAAAAATTATGTTTCGTTATTTCATAATCCAATTTTTCCATTAATTCAAAAAGAGAAAAAAAATTCTTGATATCTCACTATATTGATTGAATAAAACCCTTCCCCCATCTTTAGGGAATAGTTGAAGCTGAAAGGGGGAAAAGTTAGACTTTTTGGCCATCACTTCCGACTACCCGAGCTAATGATAGAGGCAAGAACACCTTCCGACCAGGCCTTACTATAACCAACCTCACAGATCCAACTCAATCTTTTACACCGATGTATCGTACTCTCTCGACCAGGTCATCAAAATGCTAAATCTTTCCGAAGTGAGAGAAGGAGGGAAGGCGCACTACAACTAACATAACAGCCAGCGGAAAAACGTTAGCTAGCTAGGCTAGCGCGCAATGGCTTTCTCTGATTCTGATAGGGGCTCGCTTCTTCAAGCTCCGCCCAACCTAGTAAAGGTCTTGCTCGCTTTCTCTGAGCCACTAGTGGCTTATGTAGTGGTCGGCATTCCTACGTGCTCCTCCTTGCCCCCCTACACTTAATAATCCAAAGGTGGCCTTTGGGTGTTGTCGTGACGCTTAGGCTTGGTTGATTTTGTCAGAAAAGAAAAGTAGGTTTTTGGGGTTCATTGATTAGTACACCTCCGGTGCTGGTAAGGTCGGGACCGTGGTCGTCCGTCTCCGGTTTGCCGGCCGATAAGATCTCTGAGATTGACCAGCCAGCTGGGTTGGTTTGGCTATTCTTTTCTATTGAAAAGGAGTCAGCTGTCTGCGCGAGTCACCTTCTTACTTATAGGCTCCGCTGGACGACACGGCATTTTCGTTCAAATATAGGCCGGCCGTACTTGTGATGGTTCCCAAGGATTCAATATGACCACTTAGGTCTACGTTGCCACGATATTGTTCTATGGAAGCGGGCGGGCTGTTTAGAAGCTCGGCCCGGTTTTTTTGGTGTCGTAGGGGAGGGATTGACCTTTCTAACGCATATTCAGTCGTACCGGCATGGCCCCACTGATTTGTTTTCGATCAGAGCATCAAGCAGCGCAACCCGGTTCTACTTGACTAAACCCGTGCTCCTCCAAGGAGGGAGTTTGCTTTACCCAACTCCCTTTTTGATAACAAGGCAGAAAGCCCCTATTTATTTTCTGAAGGCTAAAAAGGCACTCATTAGTTTCGAATGAAGAATGAAGAGTGCCCTAGGTTGGGGCCTTTTCAATAATCAATAAGGCTCGCGTAGGAAAATCGAATATCTATTTTGAAGTTGGTAAAGACCCGCCCCTTGTTTCAGTCAGAATGAGTCCCCGGGACCCCGGGACATTGGCTTCCGCCAACAGTGAACTATTAAGGATCGCATCCCGCGCATATTCTACATTATAGCCTGCAACTGATTCAGCTTCCGCTTCTGGGAGATCAAACGGAGCTCGATTAGTTTCTGCTAGACGAGAAATAAAGAACATAACCAATACAGGGAACAAGGGAATACCGGACCATATCTGCTTTTGCGCCATGACAATCTCACTCGAATTACGGGGACCTACACATATTAGTACAGTATACCGGGGTCCCCGGCCAGAACCACACGTGCAAGTTTCCCTGCATGTGGCTCGTCCGTGCTTTTCGAGGCGCTGCCTGTGACTCAGCATGCAGGGGGCGGAACTGCACACGAAAGTGTTCAGAGCATTGCATTGTCTAAGGGAGTAGGGTGAGTAGGCAGCGCCTACCAAGCAAAGCTTTCTTGAAGAGGCTGGGCTGCAGATATTTCTAGTTGGTAAAGACCCGCCCTTTCTTTATTTAGATGTTGAGGTAAGGCAAGCCCCAGGTTGCTTGCAATGAGGAGCATTGTTTTGAGGGAGGGAAAGCGTGGTTGACAAACCACTTCGAGGAGGCCCGCCTTTCTTCATCTATACCAGCTGCCGCGCACGAACCAATAGAAAGGATTTCAGCGCCCCTCTCTAGATAAGAAGCAGAACGCGCCATCACCTACAGCCCTTTCCTCTGCCGGGGACTTCCACGAAATGAAAACGGGCGGCATCGTCGTATGCTCCACTTTTGTTGCCCTGGTTTATATCCCGGAGTACTCCTATGGCCGATCTGTCACCCAACCTACTTAAACAACCTAAAAGCTTGACCCCGTCCCGTTTGGAGAATGACCCTTATGGCACGGCTTAGTCAGTTATTCTCGCAGTTCAGATAAGATTCGGACCAGGTTGGGTTAGGTCTCTGAAAGCATGGTTCTTGCCTCACTCCTCCCTTTGAGCTCGTCCATTCGTTGGGTGATCCCTTGCTCTCACGTTCGAGTGTTTGCTCGTCGTTTAGGCCCTTGAGTGAGATTTCTGCTCATTGCAGTCACCTCCGGGGTTCTTCGCACCTGGATAGTACCAGGACCCTTGTGCCCCGGCCCTTGAGCCGATAAAGCTGCCCACCTTATGACCCACAACTCAAAATGAGCCTTGCGGCGAGACGCGGACATTCCCCATGCTGCGCTTCCCTCCGGTCCGTTCCCGGGTTGGGTTAGGGGAACAGCCGAGCGATTGCCTTCGCGGATCCAAACGCGCTCACAAGGCGCACAATAAGAATAAGACCAATAGAGACTTCATAAGGGACCATTTGAGCTGCAGATCGTAATGCTCCTAGAGAGGCATATTTCGAATATAGAGGAGTCAAAGTTCCCAACAATCAAGTAGTTTCTCATATCCTTCTATGAACCGTACGAGCACGTTCTCTGTCACCCCCCACCGCGCTTACGGCTCTCTACCCCAACCCAACTTGCTCTGGCCCCGGGTCCTTCCTTTCTATTCCTCGGTAAGCGGACCGTGGGAGCATGGGGGGGCGGTATCTGCTTTTGACTGATAGAAAGTCTCTCTCCTGTTTTTATCTCTAACTTAATGCTCGCCAAAAAAAGCAAAATAGAGAAAGTTGTTCTTGCCTGGCGAGTAGCGTCAGAGACATCTTTAGATGAGGAGGAGGCTTCGTCGTCCGGCTCCTCATCTAAAGATGTTAGGATCGACCCCTCGGAATCCGAAAAGAAAACAGAGAGAGAACGGAATCACTTTGTTTCAGTGACATATCTAATCCGAATAGGATTTGAAGAGCTGTCACGATCATTCACATAAATTTCAGCAGGCAGGAAGGGCACGGAAGCTACCGTTTATAGAATGCAAGCAAGCTAGCTTGCCAACTTCGTTGCCTAGTAACGAGAGCTGATGTTTATTGAAGAAGGTGGCGGCAAAGGCAAAAACAAGACTATACTAAACTAAAGTTACGAGGCATTCGGGAAGCGACTAGTCGCTTCTGGCGAAGCTTCTAGAAGGCCGACCACTACATAGAGAGATCCATATACCAGTCATGAGCTATCGCTCATGCCTAGAGAGGCGGAAGCAGTAGCTTCTAGGACGAAGCCGAGCCGATACGATAGGCGGGCGAAGGAGGCCTACTAGGAGTATACTGGATTAGTAAGCAGTGAAATACCAAAGAAAAAAAATTTCAGTGAACTATTGAAGCTATCAGTGTGATTGATCAGACAAGTACCAACGGTAGACTTCTTTCATTTCCGAATTTGCTTGCGACAAGTCCTAGCATTAGTATGAGTTCGTTGACCGCGTAAGGGCGATCCATCTTGATGACGAATTCCACGATAACAAGAAATAGAAGTTAATCGTTCGATGTCTGCTCGTTCTCCCCTCTTCAATTCCCAATGAACAACATGATCTTGACCTATCATTTGTTCAATTTGGTCGATCTGATACTTAGTTAATTCTTTTATCTTTATGTTCCCACTGATACCTAATCGATAACGAACCTGAATGGCTTTTTTAAGTCCAATTCCATAAATTTTTGTTGAGGCAATTCTTACTTGTTTATCGGCAACTAATCTAGCTCCTGAAATATATAACATGATCCTTCCTTTTACTAGTCTTCTAGGCTGGAATCATAAATGGGTTGTCTCCTCTCTGATGATCCTTTCTATAGGTAGAACTCCTGTGAGCGGTCTAAACTTCGATTCTTATTTCTTCTTCTTCTATCCTTCTTCTTCCTCGATAGGCTGATGGAGCTGCTTTCCTAGCCTTTTTCTATTCGACTTTATCCCATTTTTTGGTTTTGTTCCGGAACTAAATTGATCTTGCCCAAACAAATCTAATAGGGCGCATCAAGAGCAAGAGGTGGAAGCGGGGTTTGTTGCATACCCCCTTGAAGTGGGAAAGCGCACCCGCATTATGAGAAAAAAGGGGATGTATAAAACCGGTACTCACTGATAGGAGTAGACTTCCGGTCGTATCTGACTTTGAAAAGCAATCATGAAACGATCTAGACTACTTACTACACTACGCTATTTTTTGTCTTTCTGAAAGCGGAAAGGCAAATGATAAAGAAGAGCCGAGCATCAAACACAGCTTCCCTTCATTTATGTGATTTTTTGAATCCCAACGTTACGAACAAAAGGAGGTGGAAACAAGCTTAAAAAGTGCCAGGGCTGGGCTTATGCCCTTACTATACTATAAAGCTACACAAAAAGAATCGAAATTCAGAAAAGAAGAGTGAATTGATCTTTGACCTTGCCGTCAAGAACTGCTGTTCAGGTTTAGGAAGAAGGATTTGTGAATGTAGGAAGAAAGTCTCCAAAGAACCTTCCAATGCATGGCCAGATAGCAGGTATACCTTCCTTTCAAGAAAACCAGCTCCAGGGTATATCCCTTTACAGGGCTCCCTCTATAGTCCACAAAGAAATAAAGAAATAGAACGGGAAGTTCAGAGGGAATGCTTTGTTAGCACACCAAGGCTTCTGGCCGATCTGGTCTCACTGGAGAGTTTTGACTTCGAGGGAGGCGCAATGAAAGAGTCAGAAAAATCAGTGAACATGAAGACAGAAGTTACCCTACCAGGCTCGTGGAAGTTTCCCAAGACAAGAGGAAGGGGTCTTATTTCAATGGCTTTTTGCCCAAACCAAAGGGAAGGAGCGTGTTCATACCGTCGTATATTCAACCAAATAAGTTGAAGCGATAAATAACTGCAGAATCATACTTAGAAGTGTCGACTTACTCTAGTTGATTTGAAGCCCTGGGCTTGGAGCCGGATGAAGCTTAACACCCCAAGACAGAATTGGTCTTTTCTACTTTACTACAGGGGAAGAGCAGGAAAGAGGGACAGTAAGCTTGGGACAGGTGCAACCAGAAAGCCATCCGTTCCTGTGGTTTTAGTGACTAACGAATGTTTCGTCCCAATCCATATGCTTTGGTGGGGTGACGAACGAATAGGTTTCACAACAGCTGCAGTCGCAACAGAGGAGCTCGTTGTGTTTGGGAATGCTGAGAGTGATCGAACGCAGGCAGAAGTTGTTGATCGGATGTGAAAAGCATCCACACTATGTTGCTACCATTAGTCGTGAATATGCAGGAGTATAAGCAGCTGCTTGAGAAGGCTCGCCATGAGTTAAACTGCCCTTCTTGATCCTATTCAATATACTCTTTTTGGTCCTAAGGCTCATGTGGAACCCGAAGCTATAGGTCGCATTATGATTTGAAGTCAAGGGCTCCGAGTGAGGAAATAGTAGCGTGCAGGCAGAAAGCCAGATATAGTAAGAGGCGCACTCCTGAGGGCAGGAATAGGAAAGGTTTCGAAATCCTATTAAATCCTATAGGGCAGGGGAATCAGAAAGGGTTCGTTATCCTTTTGATGTAAATAAGAAAGTGTTTTCTGGGCTCGACTTAGATTCATTTGAGTCTAAGATCGGTCCTCACCTGCCACCATGGCACCCAGCAATGGGACCACCTATGACAGGCAAGTTGGCTTAGAAGGTTGAAGGAGGTGGTAAAAGGAGAATCTTCGCTATTAGTAACTGGGTTAACCAAAGGCTACTCACTCCTTGGTTAGCTGAAGTTTTGCAGTCCCATGGACGGCACATTCAATCAGCGCCGACCGTTAACCCGGTTGAGGGGGTCGAGGGTAAACTATTGTTTCGACTTAACAGCAGCCACTGATAGGTGGCCCTTGCTGTTTATGTTCGAGATCATGGTCTACTTCTTTGATCGTTCCTTTGCATCAGCAGTGGTAAATTCTGCCTTAGCTTGTAATATATTTTATATAAATTTCTTAGAAAAGAATGATATTACAAAGCCTAAGTGTTGGATTTCATTTGTTGCTGGTCAACCTCTTGGCTATCGTTCTTCATGGCCACTGTTCGCCCTTTCAGGAAGCCTACTTGGCGATGAACAAGACTTTGAAGGTCGAGTAAACTATTCGAAGGATCGCTGATTCAGTCCTCTTTTTTTATGTTGTAGAGTACAAGTCCGTAACTGGTCTTTTCTTTGGGAATGGTAACCTTACCCCGTGGTCAATCTCAAACTCTTTATTAATATTGGCGGATATTCTCTGAAGGCTAATAATCATTCTCAAAAAATCCTTGCCTAAATCTGCGCCATCGGTGTCCGTCTAGTGAAGATAGCTAATGGATTCCTCCCCAAGCTTCTTTCTTATTAGTTGCCTCAGCACCCGAGTAATAGACAGTGGGACTAGTTCTTAGTAGGCAAGCACCTCCTTGAGTGTCCAGTGTCAAAAGAATGCCAGGACCAGCCGATCCATCCAAGGTGAATGAGCCGCACGCGCCTCTTGAGCTACTCAATTCTCTCTTCAAGATCTTAGTAATCTTCATCTAGCGCCTAGGTATTTACTCATACCCCGGGTTACACCTTTCTCAACCTCAGTATGTTCGTGACCTTTTGGTTCGTAGTAAAATGGCTGGAGCCAAATCGTGCCTCACACCTATAATACCTGGTGAAGCACTTTCTAAGTTTAGTGGTACACCAATGAAAGTCAAAGTATGGTCAGTCAAGCTCCGAAACAAGCAGAGTATCAGGATTGGGCTCCTGGTCTTACGAATGGGATTGAGGAATATTCGGTCAAGCGGGTCGAGTTCCCCGTTCCTGGGTTTGAGAATTAGATTGATTAGGAGCTCGGCTTGCGAGTGGATGGGATGGAAAGAGGTACTAAGCGAGGATTCTGGGTTTGGTAGTCCTGTTTGTTCGAAAGGAGTCGGTCAAGTGCTGGAAATGAAGCAGTCCTCGTGAACCAGTCAGCAAGTCAACAGCCTTTGGGCAATGGGATTCTCCAGGAAGTGAATAAGGGGGTACCGGGACTCGGACTCGATCTTGTCAATTCCCCTCGGTTCGTCAACAAGCCTGCAAGTCAAGAGACAAAGGGGTGAAGAGGAATGAGTCTTCCACATCGGATTAAGGAAATAGAACTAGAGCGAGTAGAGATTCCTAGGTCCGAAGTCAGCAAGGCAAGAGGGAAAGCCGGTACAGAAGTCGTGGATGGGTTGGGAAAGATGGTAAAGCAAAGTTTGGTAGCGGAGTTGAAAGCTGGGGCAAGCGATCCATGACAAGGCAAGGTAATAATAGAAAGATGAAGAGAAGTGGGCGGGCATGAGGTATCACAGGAATCTTCATGTTCAAATGTGAATGAAAGCTTTAATCACATCCGGATTTTCTAATCCTTACTTTCGGAGAGTGGATCTATCCAATTAGAATCCCCCATCCGTCCTACTCGTAATACAATAGCAATAGTAAAGACAGGACGGAGACTTTTGAAAAGAAAAGATCAGTTGTGGTACTTTCATCATGACAACCAGATCCTTGATCATCTGCATTCCCTTCCTAAAGAAAAAAGTGGAGGGTGATACATCTAAGAGAAAGAGATTCTTCCATCTGACGTACTCTCTTGCTTGTCTGAATCCTGCCCAAAAGAAGATGCTTTTCTAGTTCTGGTTCTGGGTTTCCCTATCCTTACTAGTTCTAGTCATTCCTAACCTTCCTCAAACCTCTCATCCAAACAACAGATTCCTGAACTACTACTTTTGGGAATCAATCACACACACCCTTTCATTTCTTTCCTTACTGAAGTCACATAGGGAAGGGAGTTTCTGCAGATGGAGAAAAGGGAGATATCACACTGTGTGTGATAGGTTATTAGCTGGAGGATTGAGATTGGTATATGGCATTCAGATAGTCATATGCCACTGAAAGCATGGAAAGACTAGGTGAACGGGCTCACCAGGCAGGGAAAGCTAGATATAGCCTCTCTTCCTCCACTTGTTTTACGGATTCACATACTGGTTGGTATGTTCATCAAGTTCTCGATTACTACTTACGGTGCCCACTGACTCCCTTTAATGGTACGCAGTCCCTGCCAATTTCTCGAAAGAAAGTGCTATCCACTGAGGAGCAAGGAAGGTGCCCTAAGCTAGGAAGCCGTGATTGGTAGGATCTTTCCTTAGAAGGAAATTCGCAACGCTCTAAATTTCTCTATTTTGATTCGCCATAGCCGCTTAGGGATAGCGCCGTTACTGTACCTGCTTTCGCTATTGCTGTTCCGCTTTGCCGTTATCCGTCCCTGGCCTTAGCATAATAGGAGGGTGCCTTTTTAGCGCAAGACGATGAAATAACAACCTAAGCTTTTCGGCATTAGCAAATTGATAAATCGAATAGATCCCCGGCCGTTGGATAGGAGCACTGCCGTTACCGTGCTTAGAATTGATGAAATTAGATTTCTTACTAAACCCAGGATATTCCTATTCGTAGGTGGTATACAATTACCCCTATCCCTATTGTTTTGATACATGGCGTATTGGCTTTGCCGTAGAGCTAGCTAAAGATCCATCTTTCCTGGATTAGTGATTACTTCAATCCATACCCCTATGGAATAACAAAAAGCAAGGGCAGAGGGACCAGGATCCGAAACCATACAATAATTCGTAGGAACCCACACCGGATAGAGGGCCGTCCCTTCCTCTTAAGAGGTGTCATTATGTTTGGGGATGACATTAGATAATCCGAATCGTAGTCCTCGTGGGAATGGTCGCAAAATGCGAAGGAGGACGCCTTGTCGAAGCTGGGGATCTAGATAGGTACCGATCTCGGTGGGGATGACCCTATTGAATCTATTGAATTTGTTTCATTCCTTTCATGCGCAGATGAACCTTGTCTGCTTTGGAAGTACCTTTGCCCTGGAGTGGAGGATTGTCCCGTGATTGAGGGATGGACTTTCTCTACAACTATTGCGAAACAAGACATATGCAAATCCGAAACAGGGAAGTACGAAACTAAAGGGAAAGTCTATCGATGAACTCCCTAGTTCCTATGTTTGCTTTGAGGCAGTGCTAATTGCTAATGTGTGAACTATCACTATACTTTAATAGATTTGAATTGCGAGAAATCGTATTTCGCCTTTACTTGCTTTACTCAAAAAGGCCTGGGCGTAGTCAAACCCCGAAACTTCAACTTCAATCGAACCATTCGTATACGTTATGAGCTCGAGCAGCATCCGCTCCCCTTTTCTTCTTATTAGTAAGCTGAGTGAAGCTTTAAACAAAGAAGAAGAGCTACGAGTGGAACAGCTTCTTCTATTCCTTGTTGGCCTCCAGCTCCGGATTCTTTAGCAACTAGGAGAAGGATCAATCCTCTTCTCTGCCTTTTTTTTTACTATTATGCGTGGCATGCCCCCTGTTCGTATCTTAACAGGGCAACCTTCTCTTGCAAACAATCCCTTCGTCGCTAACACCGGTAATGCCCCATCCCTTTAATACTACCTTCGAGGAATTTCTCTCGCGTCCCTGTAGTGATAAGAGCGCATTCTCTAACAGCTTTGAAGCCGAGGCAGCCATCCTCTTGCCAATCCTAAACAAAAGAAAGAAAAGCCCTACCCACCTTCATTGGTTGAGTAAGGGGCATTTACCTATCAGTCCTAGTCCTAAGGCGCAATCGGAGCACTAAGCCCAATTACAGCTTTACTCCTTTAATTATACCTCATTCTCTTAGTCCTATTCCTGATTGTTATTTCGGATTTTGTGCCTGGGTGGTATCTTCTTACTATTGATTCAACCTCCTCTTTCTTCTTAAGGTAAGGTAAAGGCAAACGTTGTCACTTCCTTTATTTGAAAAAAAGGGGTCTAGAACTACAGTGATCTGATACCTTCTTCCCTTGGTCTGGGTAGGTAGGTTATGTAGGCTACAACTGTTCATAGGTTGTTCGATCGCAAAAGGCCAAATAATCGATTACTAGTATGCCGGATATTGCCAGGAGGCCCTCCCCCCTATGTTTGACTCATCCTAGATGGGTTGACACCTGTCGATTCCGGTCAAAGAAAAAAGCTTTTCACGGCATCCGTCCCATCACACCAATCTACGCCAAGATAAAGAATGCTGGGTTGCCAGGAACAAACCCTGTGATTCAAGGTCTTGCCTAGAATTGCCTTAAGAAAAATGCACCCCATTAATTGATCCCTCTTTAGGGTAGTATAAGTACATCCTCGACTATAGCACGAGTAGAGTCGAGTTCTCGTACTAACCTAAGAGCAGATATGCTGAAATATTTCCACGTTCAAGCAGCTAATCAGTAAACGACTTCTCCGTAACAGTTTGAAGATTGGCTCGCAACGCAAGTAGCGGCAAGAAAGGAGAGCAAGACTTCCTTTTCTAAAAGAAGAAAGAACTAGACTTCTATAAGAAGATTTTGAGAATCGTAGATCGTGGAATATTCATCTATCTTATTAGGTAACTACTTTAGCTGCTCTTTCCTAATTAATCAGCTTTTGTGCTCGTTATTAAGAAGATAGAAAAGGGAAAGACTTTGAAGAAGTCCACCAACTACTGATCTCATGAAAGGGAATATAGTGAAACATTTTCTTTCTCTTGCACCACCATAACAATTACTAAAAAAAATACACTATAAGAATTGGACACCGCCTAAAGTTAAGTAAGAAGGAATCGGGGTTGCTAGCTTTCCTGCTTATGTGCTTGTTATTAAGAAGATAGAAAAGATATAGCTATCTCCCGTGAGCCAGTTTAGATGTCAATTTTCCTATCTGACTGATTAGCATCCTGTTCGGCTACTGCTGATCGTAGTAGGCTTACTGAACTAGCTACTTCTTTCTTGTACAGCTATCTGATGCTATGCAACTCACAGACTGATTGTTTCTCTATTCAGAGACTAGCGGAATCCATCCCTTCTCGTTCGGGCGCTACGGCCACCTCCCTCTCTCAGCTTTCAGGGAATGAAGGATCTGCTCAAACTAGCAAGCTAGCCTTGCCTTTCAGTCTTGTAGCACCCCTGTCAGCGGCATTGGTCACCGACTGCTGTCAGCTGCCGTAGCATCGTTTTGCCATTAAGCTGTAGATCATAGCACAGAAATCTCTTAGATAGAAGAAGGTAGGAGCTATCGTATAAGTAACTTCCTTCTCCTCCAACTCATGCTTCGTCGCAAAGGCAGGAAAGCCTAAACCAAAACTCCATTTCAGTACGCTTAAACAAAACAATTTGGCCAAGCCTACAACTATTACTTTCTCGGATGACAATACAATACTACTATTACTTCTCGGAGGAGAGGCTTTCTCGGAAGTAGGGTATTCTAGGGAACCGTACCTGTTTTCCGACCCGAACCCTTAGCCGCCTTCCTAGGAAACGGACTAGCTTCGCTCGAGGAGAGGGATTCCTAGTTTTGAAAGAGAAGGTAGAAGCAGATGGGGGATGATCAATTCCATTTAAGTATAGGCATACCTTTTACCAACAATTAGAGCAGCAATATTAGTGCTTACTTTCTTCCTTATCTTTTCTTTGAATTCCAGGAATGCTTCTCACTAGAACCTTGGCTAGATAATTCTCAAAAGCAAGGCTAGTTCGTTTACTTCCGTAGAGCCGTACCTCCACTCCACTCCAATAGGAAACCTAGGATAGGAAGCAACCTGCCTTGATCACGCTGCTGTTGCGATCCTAATTGTTGACGTCTACAACTAGATAATTGATTGATTTTCCTAGCCCTGGTCTATTTAATTGATTTAGTTCGCTAGGAATAAGAAACAGAGGCGCCGTTGCTTGTTCTACTAACGCTAGTGCTACTTATCGCTAGGATACAATACAACTAGATAATTCGTACGTGCATAGGATGCCGAGGGCAGTATAAAGATGAACTCTTTGCCAATGCCTGCTTCCTTGGTATGATACCGGTATTGAGGGAAAGGATATCGATGGGTTCCGTTATTGGATTCGATTAAGAACCATAGCCGAGTCTACATCCCTAACTCTTTATGCCTGACACGATGAAAAATAAGATTCTTTCTAAAAGAGCTAAGAAAAGGAGTACGAGGACTAGCTCAACGTATACCCGCACGAAAGACTTGAAAGAGCTCACGCGTATTATGCCTACCTTGGCTACTGGTGAAGATGGAGTCGTAAATTCACTTAACCAAAGCCATACCTGATTGCCTACGAAGGTCTTAAGTCTCCGCATGCCCAACACCTACCCCTACCTCTATCCTTAACAAGGTCGGGATATCCACGCATAATACTAAAAAAAGAAATAGATTAATGATTTGGATGGCAAGGCGGATGTACTAGTCAAGATATATCTGTCCTTCTTTTCCATCTTAAATAAGACTTCTGGCGAAAACAGTGGAGTTGACTACCCTTGCTTAATAACTAGTTGCAGGCATGGCTTATTAGGTTTCTGAAAAGAAATTGAGTTAGTTATATATAACCAAAGAAAATAGACGGCACAAAACGGGCGTAGCGATAGAAAGAGGGCTAATTCCACTCCTTGCACCTTCCAGGTACCCCCTCCGATACACAGCTTTACTGATTATGTTCTTACCATTAGCAACCATAACCACTATGGGAAATGTTTGTACCAGCTTGGCTTTTCTTTCTTAACCTAAAGTTTCCTTTCCCTCAGAAACCAGCAATTCCCAGATCAGAAATCCTATTTCCAGCTCCTCTAGTTTTCTTAAACCAGTACTGTTTCTTTTTCCAGCAGGGATATTACCGAAAAAAGGGCTTCCGTTCAAAGCAAAGGATCTCTCCTCAGACTAATAGGAAGAAAGGATCTCTCCGAGGTGGTGGGGATACCATAATTGAGAAATATCATGTGCTTTCTTTATCCTGAGATCCGCCTTAACTATAAGCGAAAGTCAAGGCCCGGCATCGCGATAATAGTCCTTGGCAAAGAAGCAGGAGCCTTTCACCAAAGAGAGCAAAACAGTTCTTTAAGTGGCAGATCAAAGCCTGAAGTAAAGTGCCTGGTTGTCTTAGTATTCTAAGTAAAGCATTTCATTCTCCAAGCTTTCAGGATATCTCTTCGTTAGCCTTTTGAATTCAGCTATCAGTGTGAAGATGAGCATCTATCTTTCTTTTAAGGATTTAGTGTGTGTGCTTGTTCTTAAGGGAACGTGCAAATCACCCAATCATATCAGGATGGATCCAATGGGTGTGATTTTTGTCTGTATTGATCACTTACCTACGCTATAAGAAGAAGGGCGTCATGGAAGAGTTTGGTGTCCAAAGCCACACCTTCTTTCCCCCATAGGAACAGAGGTCAGGAGCTGTCGGCAGGGCGCTGCATTCAATCTGACTGATGGCTCAAGATAAGTTGGAGACGTACTTAAGATAGATAATTTATGTATTTCGCTATTTCGAATACCAAAACTCAAGCAGTGCTAATTTGCTAATCCAAGCCTTATCAATAATACCAACACGCCGTCTGATCCAAGATTAGCAACCTCTCTTTCTCTCATAGAGAGAACCTCACTGACGCATTCAGGGCTCTGCAGTTGAAGCGTTCCTACCATCCATATATAGGGAATACACACCGTCGGCTTGTCGATCCGGGATCGCCCAGGATCGGGTGGAAGGTCGGAGAAGCCAGTCTTCAGTGGTGCTTCCTTGGCAGGCGGATAGTAGATCAGAGAGGCAGGCCAGTAGAATATGGAGTGGTTTTCGTTCTCTTGTTATTTTTTTATGGCTATAAGTCTTTCTGTCTTGGATGTGAATTCTTTTACTTATCCTAAAATTAGGAGAGTCGTTGATATGGTTTGAGAAAGGAAGATAGAAGTAAGAGCTGCTGTTGTATCTCTTGTTTTAGCAAGTCACTTAGAAGGTTACAAGTCATAAGGCAGATTCCAAGTAGTAAGTGATGTGGTGAATTCTTCTTGCCTACTACCAGTTTTAAGAGCAGCTGCCAGAATGCAAGATAGAAAGCAGAATGCGGAGTCGGTAAATCAGCTTGTAGGTTACGGAGTTAAGGCTTCATTTCTCTCTGTCGTTTCCGTAGTATTAGGAGCTCAAGGAAGATTGCAACCCAACAACGCTCGTATCGATTGGCTTTTTCATTGTAGTTATCAGTAGTCCTTTCTATAGCATTAATAAGCTACAGGAACATCACAAGATTGCGAGTAGAGATTAAGCTTGTAGTTGAAGTAGTCTTAATAGCAGCCCCTTTTCCGTTATAAGGTTGCAAAGCCTATCTGTTGTATCTGCGGTATTAGAATGGAAGTACAAAAGAAGAATTGAAGCTGTAAGCTCGCCTGCCGTTTCCCTTGTTTTATTAGTTGATTATCAGATTCAAGGCAAACTATAAGAATTCAAGTCGCATCCCTTGTAGTAGTAAGCGGACTCAAAGCACGCTATAAGTTTTTGAGTGCAGTAAGTAAGCCAGGTGAGTAACGTAGAACGGTCAGATTACGAGTCAGCTTTTCCTATCTATCAGTAGTCAGCTAGAAGATCCAAAGCCATAAAGGAGAATAGCGGATTTCCTTGTTGTGGTAATAGGAGTTTCAAGCCGTAAGTGCAGCTCGATTCCCACCACCTCTAATCAGATATTCCATCCGACCTTGCCTCTATAAGGTAGGCACCTGTGTTCCCGTACTAAATATGGCCTCCCCGCAAGCATCAGCAGCTAGTCAAAAAGCAAGAGCATAAGGTTCTGGAATAACTCAGAAGTCGTTATTATTGATTTGAAAGTGGCAAAGGAGGACGTCTTGATGAAGTGAAGAACCTCTTCCAAGCCCAATCCTCGCTCTAAAGGCTAAGCTTGATAGATCACCTATTTGCCTGAAATAGAAAGTGGAATCAGAGAAAAGGTAGTCTCTGGGCGAAAAAGGGGGAGGTGATGGTGTCTGATAGACCCAATTCTGATATTGCATATGTCTCGCGAATGCGAGCTGTTGGAAAAAGTGCTTGTGCTTGCTCATTAGAGGATACCCCGGTAGTCAGTAGTTCATTCTAAACTCCGAGTCGAGATTAAAGACTGATTGATTCCTGCTCTTTGTTGTACTCCCCCTCCTTGGGCATTGGAGAATCTGTGGAGTCCCATTGACTTTGGAATTGGGATTGAGTTACTTGAGATGTCCAACTCCATCGCGCTTATGTTATAGGGCGTGCACACGAAGATTGAAATTGCTACCGGATCCAAACTATTGACTATACTCAAGATTGATACTTGAATCTTTCATTTTACATTGTTGTTCCCGTGGGGGAGGAGAGGATGTAGTTGAGGAAGAAGGGGAAGGAGTAGGAGCGGCAGCAGTAGAAGGCTTTCTCACTGATAGAGGAAGTGGACGAGGGAAGGCTTCAATGAGATAAACCACACTCTATTTAATATCTTCCCAGCAGACGATTCATTCGATAGCTAACTTGTGACTACCGAAACGAGGACTCTATTTACGAGTTGATGAAAACAGAGAAAAAAAAACACTATTGACGACTTTATGCATGTGCCGCTGCTCGTGTAACGCGTCGTCCGTTCCTACCCGCACTTTGTTCAGGAGAACTCTGCGACTCATTGGTAACTCACTTCCTTCTTTGTTCAGGAGAACTGATGCTACCAGCTTTTTTCCCAGCATTCGGTGGGAACTTCCACTATATATGAGTTTATGTACTCACGTTCCTCCTCTTCATTGATACGGGCTTCCGCACTTTCAGACTCTAAACATATGGGTGACCCGGCAAATCCATCCGCTTGGAAGTAATTCGATACTTTAGCTGGTTGAAATGGGAAAAAGAAAGATTTGCTAACTGTGAAATCCTCTGCCCTGCTGTAAGAAAGGTAACTGCTTTCGTAGCTGCAGTAGCCGGTGTAAGCAATTACATCATCATAAGAATGAAGAACGCTGGGCTAGGCGGTTGACATTCCATAAGATGTGGGGTTTCACTATTGGTATCCATTATGGCAAGATCCCTCGGCTCTGGTGACTTGGTTGACTGCTTAATTGAGCTTGGTAGATCTGCACCGCTAGTAGTTATGGATTATGATGACTATGGAATTGGTTCGTTTTCCTCCTTTCAAAAGTGAGAGGGAGCCCATGATTGAAAAAGAAGAGGATAGCCGCCGCCTTCCTTGTGACTTCTCTAATGCGAGCCAAATTCAGTAGACAACTGTGATCCTAGTGGCTAGTTAGCGAGGTTGGCTCATTTTTTGAAGTTCTTAGTAACATAATGGAATCTCTTTTTTGGTACTTTTTATGCGTATGCCTCCCTCCATTTATCTTAATAGCATTTCACCCTGAACAAGGAAATGCTGCTTTGATATACTAAATACATATTGAGATGTACTTAATTGACAAAGATGAAATCCACTTTTTCCAATCGAAGTATCCCAGCTTCTTGCCACCTTTCCCACTAACCATGATGTTTTCAAATAGCAGAGCCGGGTCACTGCCTAGCCTATAATTAGAAGTAGGCTCCGTTCGTCGATTTATTCAAAATACTTATTTGGAATGGAATAGATAATGCTCCCAAAGGACTAGATCTGGTAAAGAGCCGTATCAAACTGCCCAAACAGACAGACCAGACCTTGCTTGCGTAAGCCGAGAGAAAGAATCAGCCGATCAGCAAACATTACTTATAGGAAGCTCGGACTGACTTAGTTCACCCCGCCATAACCTACTATTTAGACTTCTTCCTAAGCCAAGCCCTATCTCTTTTTTTTCTGTCTAACCCTTTCATCTCTCTTTTGACAAACCGGAATCCACTTTTGATGATCGTAGATAGAAACTTAAAGCAGATTGCGGAGTTACTCCACTTTCAACATCGCTAGAGGCTAGCATTCTCTAACATCTGATTCTTGCCATGTCCCTTATACAATACTAGTGCAAGAAATGACTTACCCATGCCATGTGCAATAAGTCCCTTCCTCACAGCTATCTCTATCAGGGCTTTATATGCAGCTAGAGTCAGAGCGGCAACGACTACGAGAGCAGTAAGAGCGGCGGGAACTTAGACAGCACCAGTCAAGTAATCAAGGAAGGCCTATTCCAATGCAGAAATTAACTCCTCATAATCTAGGTGACCTGCTTGCCGACCCACCGGCGTATTTCTTTTACGACGTCCCATCCCAAGCTGAAACTACAACTCATGCATAAGCAAATCCAGAAACTCCTACTTATATATATTCTGACCTACCCACTTGAGCCAGACCCAATCCAACATGCTTACCTGCTTCCTCATAAGAAAAAGACCCAGGTAATTCCCTGCGACTTTTCTCAAATTCATGCTTATCGCCCTAGTCTACTCCTACCTAAGGTTATTTTTTAACTGAATCAACTCCATCCGAAAACACAGGCGTATAGTTTGTTCTCTTTCCTACATACGGAAACTCCTTTGCCTACTTAGCTTTACTAAGAACTACTAACTTTTACTTAGTAAAAAGCTTTATGTTTAGTTGACCTATTATCGCAATCAATTGATTCTTGACTACTCTCCTTAGCAAGAACTAGTGACAAGCCCTACTTTCAATGCAATGCCCTACTTCGTTGCAATAACCTTTTTGTTTGTTATTTGACCTAAAAACAACTCGGAGCCTAAAGAGAAGAAAGGGGCGATATATGATATGTGTTTTTGCTCTCTGTTGGGTCTTATTGCCTTGGATAAGCTACCTGAGGAGAATTCTTGTACAGAGGCGATGTTTACCTGTAACCCCACTCTGCCTATTATTTAGTCCGTAAAATAGCTCGTCTCGGTAACAGCTACTTTCTTTGTTTAGTTACTTATTTTCCCTTTCCTTTCAGAAATACCCAAAGCCTATTGAACATAACACCCATAGCAATGACTGATTGATTCCAGACTTGATTTAAGAGGTCGTACCCTACTCTTTTATTAATACCGAGTGATATAAGTGGTACCACCTGTTGACGAAGATTGAAGTGCAGTGGATTCCTCTTCTTTCCTATCACCTCATCCAATGTAAAGACTATCAGCTAGTCGGGAAAACCCATCTAAGAAGGAAAATCCGGATGAAAGGGCAAATGACTTTCTTGGTTAGCTGACTAAGGGCGGATGTGCCAGGCATAAAGAGTTAGGGATGGTTCAACAGTGCTAGCTTGAGGCCTAGGTAGGGAGAAGATTCTCGAACGTTGAAAACGGGGGTAGGTAGCGATTTGACAGTGCCAGAGTTGAGCTTGGAAGAACAGCTGATTCGAGAACAAGAATTCGTTCTGGTCCAGGGCCCTTCCGTCTAGCCTACTTCTCCCAGCTCTAAAGGCAGCCTTTTGACTAAATAGAATAGATCTCGATTGCTCTATTATTTGTACTCGCAGTGGTCGGAGGAACTCTTCACTCGAGCTTTCCTTATCCTGTTCAAAGTAGTAAGCGCAGACAACCGCATCAAAGATTTTCGTAGATAGAAAGACTTTTCTTTTGGAAGTTGAAAGAAAGCGTAAGGATGCGTCAAATCAGTATGATGTATTGGGCCAGTAAGAAGTCATTCTTTTAGACTCTCATATATAGATAGGTGAGTATAGTTACTCAAGTTGTTGGAAGTCCCAGGCCTTTTTGAGTAAAGCAAGTAAAGAAGGGGGCTTTGATACTTCGGAGTTAATTAGCAGGTTGGTAAGCTGCTTTCTTTCCCTTAGCTGTTGTCCGCCTCTCATCCCCGAACTTCCTCTACAGGAAACCTGAAAGTCCTTTCGCCTCTTTTGTGTTCTTGTCAATTGCACTTCTTGTGACACGCAATTCTGGCAGTTGTACTTCTAGCACTGCTGTCACCATATCATCTTTCTTCTTCATGCAACTTGTCCCCAAATAGTACCCCCGGCGGCTACACAACTCTCTCAGCTCATTCAAAGTCTTCCATTCGCTCTCACTCTTCGGACTTTTTAGTGCCATAGGTTTTCCTAATGGGAGTGAGGAAGCAGAGCTTTCCACTCGATTCCACTGATCGAAAGATCGGGAGGGATTTCGCAATGTGAGAATGAAATATGCAAAAGAGAGTTCGTTGGTAAATGAACGGCATGGGTGTCCCAGGTTTGCCACAATTGTAGCAACCTCCTTTCTTTTTATTCAACGGTTATTTCTGAGTAATCTATTCCAACTTAGTTTGTTAAGTGTAGTTTTCCCTCATGACACTAATTGGGGTTACCAATACATTGACAGGTACAAGCACATAAAAGTTTGCTACAAGAAACCAACGTTTTCCTCCACTTCGACACCTTTTCTTGGATTGAAGTCACGGAACTCTTTAGAAAAACCTATGTCACTAGAACAGGTGAGGAAGACCTCCAATCACTGTACTGGCAATTCAAGATGAACTCCTTCCATGCCAACAAGTAGAGTACTTTACTTTCCCCATCCCGATAATTAGCTTTGAAAGACCAACGTATAGTTGATCTCTTTCTTTGGCCAGGTGAGGTTATTTAATTTCCTTACAACCCATCGAGAATGGAATGCAATGAAGCGGAGAAAACTATATGATAATATGCACCTATGGTTTTTATTCCTCCTTCTGCCTAGGTTCAATGTTGATCGAAAACGGATCCTATCTGTCACTCTTGAAGCCTTCAAGAAAGCGACTTATATTATTTAACTATTTTGAATCTACGATATTTCTGTTCCCGACACTAACTGTATTTAAGACCACCATAGTATGATGGACTAGGCGTCCCCAACTGTTACTGCTTTTTACTTTCCAGCGAATGCTCTTCATAAGATCCACGAAGCATTGCGATTGCGAAGGGCATGTGATCATCTTTGCTTTAGTACTGCACGCACAAAGCTTTATCCTTGTCAAGGGGCATCACTACCTTATTCGCAGATGGTCTTTTAACCTTTGCTATAGGCGCAAGTGCTACTCTTGCATGGACGGTTGCTAAAGACTGCTACCCTGAATTAACATCCATCCTCACTCGCAACAAGAAGACCTGAGCATCACACCAAGGAATCCAACCCAACTCCTACTGGTCTATCTATTAGCTAGTATTGGGCGCTTTTCTTTCTAAGGTTAGGGGGCTGAATGAGACTTTAGTGCTACTACTCCCTACTACAATTAAAAGATTAATAATTGTCCACGGAGCGGTAAGCAGGAACCACTTAGACAAACTAACAAGGAAGTCTGGAATTATTCCACTGAGAGATAACATTGTAGCCTCGTAAAGTGGAATGAAGTTTGTAGTCCTGCATGGTGGGCTAGGTCTGAGGAACATAAACAGGCTGAATGATGCGCTATGAAGATAGGTTGGAATCTTCTTAGTGTAATAGTTTGTAATTGAAGTCAGGATAGAATGATTCTTTGTATGCGCGAGCTGAAATTGAGTTAGTTTCATTAGAGCCATTCTCTCACTTAGTTACCAACTTCCAAGGTTACATCTTTTCTGGGATCGGGTGGAGCCTTATTTAGTTTTAGTAAAGCTTTGAGGAGAATGATGTATCTCTGGAAATCTTCTTTTGCCTTGGACGAGGCTCTACCTAATTGCTAGAAAGTAAGAACCACCTAGGTAGGGGAGGAAGCTTAACCCAATCTTTCTTGCTAAAGCCCTCGGGAGTCATTTATAAAAGAAAGGATGACGAGACTTATTCATTTCGCTTAGGCAGGAGGAGAGAACAAAACTAGCGAGCCAGAACTACTAGCTACTAGGAGGGAGGAGCGGATAAGCAGAAGCGGAAACCTATCAATTAGACTAGATATGCATTGCAGCTCTTGGAGTCTAAGACTTCTCACTCTTTAGCCTCATTGGAATATATATATAAAACTAAGGAGAACAAGGTTAATCTTACGTAGGAAGGGGCGTAGCGGTAAGGACTTGACCCCTATTTAATGGTCGCCTCGCAGGTATTTATTGTAGTTGCCGAACGAGCTACTTTTGCCGATACCCCATAGAATCGGGAACTTGGAGAGCTCTGGGCTGTCTCCCTACTAGTAAGTAGTAAGCAGGCCGCCTTCCAAGTCTTTATAAATCAATCTGCTGAGAGGGGCTAGCTATCAGCTATAAGGACAGCTGAAGATCGGCTTCATAAGGGAATCTCTAACATCTCTTTAGATGGGCAGAGGGAGTGCAAAAATCTATACACCTATCTCCGGAAGATTTTCTTAATTACTGATAACAGGAGTCGGCTTTTATATATATAAATCAAGCAGTTTTCGGTAGTTAAGTTGTCTTAGCTTGTTGTAAGGCTAAAGCTTAGAGAATATCTAATATCTGTCTCTATCCTGAGGCATGTTGCTAACAGTCTGCTAGACGACGAGCGGGATAAGAAAGAAGATATCTTAGGTTTTGGATGGTAGCTTCACTTGCTTAACTTACAGGTAGTTGCATAAGGACTCTAAGCCCAATGGGATGTTTCCGCTGTCCTATTCTATTAGAATAGATGATTTTGAGTAGCTAAGGCTAAGCAGTTAAGTTAGCAGGCACTATCCAAAAAAGAAGTAGAAGTCTACGTAGCGTAGGTAGTGAGTGCTTCCTGGGAATCTATTTCTTTGCTAGTGCACTAATGTAATGGAAGGCCTTAGGTAGAGAAGGCGGATAGCTAGCCCCTCCGGTTGCTAGGCGTAAGGGGAAGAATCTCTTTCTTACCTTCTGGTATAAGGACAAGTTTGCTTCAGCTAGATGTAGCCACTGGATGTATAACCCTTAGTCATGTAGCTCCTAATTGAATAGTTCTTCTAGACGAGAAGGAAGAGAGAGCAACAACCTATTCTGCTATTAGATTATGTTATGTATTGCAGCTGCCAGTATCGGAAGTGATAATAAAAGTAGGCTGCTCTTTCTTAGCTTTCTTCTTGGCCTCGCTCTTGCTTTGCAAAGATGGGTCGCAGCCTGGGACTCTCAGTCCCACATATTAAATATCCTGGCTCTTCAAGACCTATCTTACTCAGCTAAAGACCCAATACCAGCTACTGGAAAGATTTCATTTACTGTTGGTAAGCTTTCTGCTTCTAAACCTGTAGTTGAATTAACAGATGCTACTTCCTTCTCTCTTTTCAGATGCACTCAATCTCTTGACTTCCTTGACAGACGCTCTACTCCCATCCTTGGATGCACGGTAAGAGGGACCGCCCCAATCCTAACTCTAGGCGGATTTCAGTCGCCCTCTCCCTGCTTAGAAAGATGGAGCTACTCCGATCCTTCTTCTTTATTAGTTTAGCAGGCTGACTTTTCTTTCAGAACCTCGGGTTAGAGCCTTCACATCCACTCTAAAGCAAGAAAGAACTTAACCGGGGAATGATGGTACTGATCACAAGAGAATCATCCTACTAGGAAGCATTCACTCTAAGCCTAAACTATAAGATAAGTAAGCCGCTACTTCTTATAAGATCATAGAAAAAGGTTCTGAGAAAGGTACCTAGAATTTTCATTTTCAAACTCGGTATCCTCACTAAACAAAAAAAAATTGGAAAGGGCTCTCTTCCCCTTTCAACGACATTCTTTCTCGCCCCATTTCCCAACAGGACCTTGAAGAGGGATGGGCAACTGAACTTGACTTCTTTCCTTTCTCTTTTATCTCACTTACTTAAGTAAGATAATGCTTTCAAATCCGCTGGCTTTCTTTCTAATGGGACAGTCCAGATAGCCTACTGCTCTCGTGTATAAAAAACTGCTTTCTAGTTCTGACTTAATCAAGAGAGAAGAAGGAAAAGAAAAATCTCTTTCTTATTGGCTCGCTTGGATAAGAAAAGAAGGCACTGGTGCATTCAATTAGGATTGGCCTGGTAAGATAGTCTATTAGGACTGCCTTAGGGGCTTACACCCTTAGACTTTCTTCTTATTAATTAGGGGAAGAACAGTAAAATAGGGAAAGAAAAAGCCGAGGAAGCTGCATGCTCTTTTCTGACTCAAATAAGCTAAGCGGAGAAGCAGGTTCAGCTATCTTTTTGAAGGCGATAGTTCACAGTGCTTATTCTATATATACTTGAAAAGCCAACTCATGTTTCCACTCTATTTTCATTACGAAGATGTATCACGTCAGGATCCGTTGCTCAAACTGAATCACGCCAACGTTATGGAAGTTCCTGGATTGTGTAAAATAAGAGTAGTACCAAAGGCAGCACCTTCTATCAAAAATGGAAAATTGGCTATGGAGATTCCGTGCGGTCAGAAATTAATACAGACACAAAGGTCTTCGACAGGAAAGTCCTTTCGATCCAATCCATTCTTGGGGTCAAATAAAGACAAAAAAGGATATGCCCTAACTATATGCATGGACCTAGCACGACAAAGCACTCTCCGAGGGCATGGAATGTCTAATTTTTTGGTCAGAATCTCCACAGTAATGTCTCTATTAGATTCTCCGATCGAAATACGGGAAAACTCTATTCAATTCTCGATGGAAACGGAGTTTTGCGAATTCTCCCCAGAACTGGAAGATCATTTCGAGATCTTCGAACATATTCGAGGGTTCAATGTGACTATTGTCACTTCGTCCAACACACAAGATGAGACTTTACCACCGTGGAGCGGCTTTTTGCAAAAAGATGAGGCTCAGTAAGATGTCGGAGAAGCGAAATATACGAGATCACAAACGTAGATTGCTCGCGGCTAAATATGAATTGAGACGAAAGCTTTATAAAGCCTTTTGTAAAGATCCCGATCTTCCTAGTGATATGCGGGACAAACATCGTTATAAGTTGTCCAAGTTGCCAAGAAATAGTTCCTTTGCACGAGTAAGAAACCGATGTATTTCCACGGGTCGCCCTCGTTCCGTATATAAGTTCTTTAGAATTTCTCGTATCGTTTTTCGTGGATTAGCATCTCGAGGTCCTTTGATGGGCATAAAGAAATCGTCTTGGTAGCAACCACCAAGCCAAGAAAAGGGTTAGCTCCGCAGTGAGTCTACAAGCAAGGTAAGTAGGTCCATTACCGGCCGGCTTCGGACCGAAAAGACCTAACCGCTACGCACCTTGATCTCGGATCGGAGATGCTAAGAGGGCAGGAATCGAAGTGGGGGACCTCTCTCCTTACTTTAAATTCAAAATAAGCTGTGTCTATCTCCTGTCAAGTATGCTCCCCAGACATAGACTCCGTACAGGGTAGTACTCTTGGAAAGATAGAATATCACCGCGTGAACATAACATGTTGTTACGAATGTAACTCCCTCCCGAGGTATCGACCACTATTCTAAATAGAGTAAGGCGGAGAACTCTTGTTCATTGGAGCGCCGGAGTGCGGAGGTTGTTCCCATCATTGAAGTCAGAGTGTGGGTTTCTTCTTATTAATTAGGGGAAGAACAGTAAAATAGAGAAAGAAAAAGAGTGCACGTTGGAAAAACCAACGCAAATATCATATTGACTTTCTCTCGCCCTACTTCTAAAGATAGATAGAAAAGGTTGGAGAGAGTGAATGAAATTCTCTCCTTTTAGAATTCTTTCTCCCACACACCTCTGCCCTCTTTCACCGAGGAGGAAAAAAGAATCTTCCAAGGAGACCTAAATTTCCATTACATTCCTAAGCTTGCTTTCTTGCAGCAAGATGATCAGCTTTCTTCTTAAATGATGAAATTTAAAGGGAGTGCTGGAGAAAGCGGTAAAAACCTCTCTGATTCGGTCCTTATTTGAGACTACTAAGGCAGCTTACCATAGCAAACAAAAAAGCGACTCTTGAGTAACCCAGGATGACCCGACCCCTTCGGAGGTGGAAGAAAGTGTACTACCAATTTCGATTTATATATATATATAGGGCCCCAGAACGCCAAAAGGTGGGGGAGCAAGAGTTGTCACAAGATAGAAAAGAGAAAGAAATAAATGACTCGTCGGAACCAACGATTCTCTCTTCTTAAAGAACCTATATCCTCCACACTTAATCAGCATTTGATAGATTATCCAACCCCGAGCAATCTTAGTTATTGGTGGGGCTTCGGTTCGTTAGCTGGTCTTTGTTTAGTCATTCAGATAGTGACTGGCGTTTTTTTAGCTATGCATTACACACCTCATGTGGATCTAGCTTTCAACAGCGTAGAACACATTATGAGAGATGTTGAAGGGGGCTGGTTGCTCCGTTATATGCATGCTAATGGGGCAAGTATGTTTTTCATTGTGGTTCACCTTCATATTTTTCGTGGTCTATATCATGCGAGTTATAGCAGTCCTAGGGAATTTGTTCGGTGTCTCGGAGTTGTAATCTTCCTATTAATGATTGTGACAGCTTTTATAGGATATGTACTACCTTGGGGTCAGATGAGTTTTTGGGGAGCTACAGTAATTACAAGCTTAGCTAGCGCCATACCTGTAGTAGGAGATACCATAGTAACCTGGCTTTGGGGTGGGTTCTCCGTGGACAATGCCACCTTAAATCGTTTTTTTAGTCTTCATCATTTACTCCCCTTTATTTTAGTAGGCGCCAGTCTTCTTCATCTGGCCGCATTGCATCAATATGGATCAAATAATCCATTGGGTGTACATTCAGAGATGGATAAAATTTCTTTTTACCCTTATTTTTATGTAAAGGATCTAGTAGGTTGGGTAGCTTTTGCTATCTTTTTTTCCATTTGGATTTTTTATGCTCCTAATGTTTTGGGGCATCCCGACAATTATATACCTGCTAATCCGATGTCCACCCCGCCTCATATTGTGCCGGAATGGTATTTCCTACCGATCCATGCCATTCTTCGTAGTATACCTGACAAATCGGGAGGTGTAGCCGCAATAGCACCCGTTTTTATATGTCTGTTGGCTTTACCGTTTTTTAAAAATATGTATGTACGTAGTTCAAGTTTTCGCCCGATTCACCAAGGAATATTTTGGTTGCTTTTGGCGGATCGCTTACTACTAGGTTGGATCGGGTGTCAACCTGTGGAGGCACCATTTGTTACTATTGGACAAATTTCTCCTTTTCTTTTCTTTTTCTTTTTTGCCATAACGCCCATTCTGGGACGAGTTGGAAGAGGAATTCAAAATTCTTACACGGAAAAAAGAAAATAGGAAATCAGTGTGAAAAATGAAAATTCTGACACCAATCATTTACGAGTGAGTATTACACCAAGAATTGACAAGCGGATGAGTTTTCTAGGCCTAAGTAAGCGGTGGCGTACTTTGAGGGGGGAGCTATTGTGAAGCCTAGAAAGGCGGAAGCGGCAAATCGCTTCTCTTTATTACGATTACGTCTAAGGTTCCCCACCCCAACCATAATTATTAAGAGAAGGAAGAAAGCACACAACTGAACCTGCTATTTGGCGTCCTCCAACGGAACGGGTGCATGTATCAAGGTCAATGTCGATGCTGCTAAGTTACTCAGAAAAAATGCAGCTGGATTTTGCTTGATCGTCGGGATGGTGGTGCCAAGACAATCCGCAGTTTCAGGCTTGTCAATGGAGGCTGTTGCGGTTAGATATGGAGTTCTTTTTGTATTGGAAATGGGATTCCCAGATGTAGTTATTGAATCTGCTAATACGATAAGACAAAAGTCAAATAATATATACCAAGAGGAGGTTCATACACTCGATCCAGGTATGTTGGCTAAGAAGCTGGGACGGGTGGTTATGGATTTATACCTAGAACCGAAACTTACCCTGACTTTCTATCTATCTAGTAGTGATGCTGCAGGCTTACTTACTTTAAGACTTAAAGGGTTCCCCATGTAAAAACCTTTCCCGGTGACAGATCTTATTGATGAAGCCACCCCGGATAAACTGGACAAGCGCGCGTCCGTACGGTACTTAGCCTTAGAGCTATCTAGTGAAAGAAAGGTCATACTTTGCTTGTTTTGGTCCTTTGAAGGAGAGTAGGCTTCCTTATTATTTTATCACTGGCATTGTAAATGACTGGAAATGGCAGGGCAAAGACGAACTCTATTCTCAAAAGGTCCTATAACAATCCAACTACTATCTCTACTTGATCTTCGTATGCTATTCTCTTCCTCATATCTATATCTATTTAATTAATAGGTATTTGTCCCTGAGACAAGTGCTACTCCCTGCCTTCCTCATTTTCTATGTCATGTAACTTCCTTTATTAGTTTAGCAGCCCCACGGAGCGGTATCAGTTCGCTACTTAAATCTCTTTCAGTGGGGAACCTTAGACGTAATCGTAATAAAGAAAGGAGCGGAGCGATGAGTATAGCCCATTAGGAGAACCTGTTAAGAAAGCCGGACTTTACTAAAACTAAATAAGCTTCCAAGCTTCTGGTAATTTATTCAATTAAGCAAGATCCCATAAAGAGTCCGAGTTAAGTGCGCGAAAGCCTGAGTATTTGAAGCAAGTTTCTAGTCTCATACCTGTAATCGCATATTACCTGTACATTATGTCTTTTCTTTTATTGGCATTGTCCGAGTGTATTTCATACTTTCATCCTGTATAGCCAAGACATCTAGTTTCAGTCCTTAGGAAAGCAAGTTTTAAAACAGTTTAAGCAAGGGCTTGATAGAGCAGCTAGAGATAGACGCTTTGGATAGAGCTAGTGAGAGATTAGGCATGTAGTCCTTCTCTTGGCATTTATGCTTACCTAGGGTAGCCTGCCATTGATCTAGTTCTTGGGATTAAATGAAAGGTATGTAATCACTCTCCCTACCTACGGTCGAGTATCTTCTCACCTCTCCTTTGTTATAAAGATATCGTACTAACCCCTTTTTAGATAAAGTGAAGCGCGCAAAGAGAACAAACAAGATGGTGAGATCGAGCAAAGAAGATACAGTAAGATTATAGGAATGATTTAAAGAAAGATCTCCGCTCTCCTAGTTGCTAAAGAATCCGGAGCTTCTTTTTGAAATCAAGGGCTAAATCCCATTCTTCAACCCGCCCTGCCTTAGATGAAATTCCTCACCTTCTTCCCTGCTTCATTGAGGAGGTTGACCCAGAAGAGTCAGAAGCCTAGAGTAAACCTAGAGGAGGAGGCCCAGTAGTTTTCTTTCCTTACTTATTGACCTTGACGGCCTTACCTAGAGTTCAGTCCCGGGGAAGTAGTCACAGAAGTACAGCCGGGAAGCCAGACACTATTGAATTGACAGGACATACGGGAATTCTTATTTAGAAGACTAATAGAATAAGTACTAGGTACCCCTAAGAATCCATTAGTAATAGTCAAAGTGTAAGGTGAGAGATTCTCTTCTTACCCACTTTCCTACGATTTCTACGAATCATGGATAAGGAGCGAAGACAAGCCGCGAGCTATGTTCTCTTTGGCTGTCAAATAGCGGGCAAGAGACAAACAATTGAGGCGAAGATAGTTCTCAGACGAGCTAGGACACGGGCTTTCAATGCTATGCGAAGGGAGTTTATGTCTTTTTTAAGACTTTGGCTTTTTCTTCTTATCTTATTAATATGGTTCTTGCCATAATAAATACATATGGGGGGTCCTCTGTAGACAAAGCAATTTGATTTATGACCTTTTAGTCTGGAGGCGGGACTGTCAAGTTGGGCTCGTCCGGAGTCACGAACTTGATGGGTGCATGGGTCCTTGAAAATTCCAAAATGTTAGTTGGGGGTGGCCCTACGTTGTTGTCCAAAGGCGACCATGAATCGAACCAGATTGAAACATTCAGCTGTCGACGGACAGGAACGTCGACCGCAAACGAAGGATGGACAGGCCCCGGTTCCCAGGGTTAGGGTATTCCCTATTATGAGCCTACTCAGATCAGAACTAAACTAGTTGATTCTCTTTCGCCTATCGGCCGGCTTGTTGCAACCTTCGCATTTCCTGCTGAGATCCCAAGTCTCTAAGTGGGCCCTCTTGGCCACCCACGACCTTGGCTTTTTAGAGAATCCCGCTCCTGTG